CCACACTGATTGATTTAGGGGTTCCCTTCGTAGTATGAATCAATAAGGCACGCGCCGGCTCGACGAGATCTCTTAATCTCTCAAGTAAGTGCCCTTTTTCTCGTCTCGGAAGCCAAGATGAGCCACTATACTATAGGGAACGGGCCTGCTGGTCTGCCCAGAGACCATTCTGGGCCTGGTTAAGGTGAAGGGCGGCATGTCGCAGCGGGCCACCGCGTTAGCCACTCAGCGATCAGTTTGGGTGGGGGGCGCTGCCCGCCTTCCGCAGGGGAGGGCTGCAAGCAAGGGAAGCCCCCCTTGCAACAAAGGAATTAAGTTTAGTCCTCCGCCCGCCCCGACTTCGGCCGGGGCCCCTAACTAACCCCATTGCATCCCCCGCCCTTTCATGAATGCATAGATGACAATTGGATGAAAAGGAAGAATAGGGCTATAAGGTCTGGATGAACCGTCGAGACCAAAAGATAGAAGAATGGATTGAATCCCGAGTCAAATATGATTACCGAACTAGAATAAGCGTTTAAATCGAAACGCATCGATCCAAAGACCTTTCCATCGCTTCGCCCCTTACTTAATTAGGAATAGCGGAAGGGGTCGATCTCGAAGGTTGTTCCGTTATGAGGCCTCTTTGCCCTATAACATTTAGGGTTATTACTTGCAGAGCCGAGAATTCAACCAAATTTGTCTCCGCCACCGGATCTATTGTCGTTTCTGGACGAGACACTCACTACGGTCTTGGGGAACAAACATTAGAACGGCAATGCAGCGGGCCATCTCAGCCTTTTTAGTCGGGCTCCCACCTAACCATGCGTCCCCGGTAACTTGGTAACAACTCTCCCAAAGCGTGAGTAAAGAGGGCACTATTGTTAGTGAGTAAGTAATCAGTTTCTGTTGTAGCCGATGCAGCGGGCAATGTAAGTGTGAATCGTGCTTACTCGGACGCCTATCCAAGGAGCACCCACCTGCGGTGAGCTGTACAGATACGGGCACACTACTCTTTGGCCCTACCAGGAAAGGAATGAATGCGATCTGGGACACGTTGCCCCTACTTGCTCGCGCGTCTCATCCCTTATTTCATTTCTTCATTGATTGAAGAGGTCGCCCTATTCAATGGTAAATAAAGGATTTATGGCCGCTGGGCGTTTAAAACTCAACAAGGTCGGAGGAGCCCGCCGGCTGCTGCTATGAACAAGCAAGATCGAACGATAAACGATCACCCTTTTCTCTCAGTGATTCATAGAAGACCCATACAAGGAACGTACAAGAACCCGCAGAAAACACTTTGATAAGGACGAGAAAGCTTAATCCATATTCTCCAATCTCTTCCTTCCCTTCGCTACGCTCAGGAAAGGGATAACCTTCCCTTCGCTACGCTCAGGAAAGGGATAACCTTAAATTGAACAAATAGAATAGTAGGAAGGGCCTCGCGACGTTTTCTAGGGCGGTTACGCTAGAGTACTACAGGGTAAGTAGGCGGCGTTCGCTAACGGAAGTCACTTGTTCCGGCGGTGTTCCTCGGAACGCGAGATATGGACTAATCTCATGATACCGAATGCAATAACCAGCTTCTAGGCGGGCATCGAGCTTCCAATTTCCGTGCCTTTCGGACCAATTCTCTTTCTTTTTCAATAACAACAATAGTTGACTCTTTTTTAATCACATATTCTAAATAGAGTTCTTTATAGACTGCAGCCTTCAATATGTTTTTTAGTGCCATCTCTTTCTTTTTCACTTTCAATAGGTTATACCTTTCCTGAGCGTAGCGAAGGGAAGGTTATCCCTTTCCTGAGCGTAGCGAAGGGAAGGTTATCCCTTTCCTGAGCGTAGCGAAGGGAAGGTTATCCCTTTCCTGAGCGTAGCGAAGGGAAGGTTATCCCTTTCCTGAGCGTAGCGAAGGGAAGGTTATCCCTTTCCTGAGCGTAGCGAAGGGAAGGTTATCCCTTTCCTGAGCGTAGCGAAGGGAAGGTTATCCCTTTCCTGAGCGTAGCGAAGGGAAGGTTATCCCTTTCCTGAGCGTAGCGAAGGGAAGGTTATCCCTTTCCTGAGCGTAGCGAAGGGAAGGTTATCCCTTTCCTGAGCGTAGCGAAGGGAAGGTTATCCCTTTCCTGAGCGTAGCGAAGGGAAGGTTATCCCTTTCCTGAGCGTAGCGAAGGGAAGGTTATCCCTTTCCTGAGCGTAGCGAAGGGAAGGGGCGGGGGCGAAACAATTACAGTTCAATAGTTCACTCTTTTTTAATCACATATTCTAAATAGAGTTCTTTATAGACTGCAGCCTTCAATATGTTTTTAAGTGCCATCTCTTTCTTTTTTTCAATAGGTTCTGGATCTGCACGAGGGCTCCGATCATATATAAGCTTTTGAGGGGCTCTCCACAGCGGTCTCGTATTGCCCCCTCCGGCTTCGCTTTCAGCAGAGACCGGCAACAGGCAATTTGTCCAAGAATGGGGACCGACCGGCAATAGAGGGACGATCCAAATGCCATGCGAGCACGAGAGACTCACCATATTCAGAGCCCTTACACTTTGATTCAATCATCGCACTGATCAGGAGAGTGCCACCTTTTCCTCAATCACTAGGGATTTGCTAGATCCAACACGAAGTCGGACCACTTGTAGAGCTATATGAGAGAATCTCATTAGATTGTTCGTAAGAGACCGAAGGTTTTTTACGGATCGGAGCGAACCGATGATATTCCCTTCATATAACTTCGTTCAATGGATCCATTAGCATTTCACCCCATATTGAAATGAGGAAGAAGAAGCAACCGCTTCCGCTTTCGACAGCTGGAGCAAAACAGTCAATTACTAAGAACCAGAAAAGACTTATGGATGCTAGGTACTCTATGGAAGAATCCGCTATAGATGGGGAAGGCCGGCCATATTATGACACTCTAAGTTGTGTTCCGAAACCTCTGCTTGGGTTGGGCCGGGTGCATTTCGCCGCCTGGAACATCACAAAGGCCGGCCACTACTTCTTCCCTTACTAATTCGATAGGGTAAGAGTCTCCCACTACCGCTCGCTCTCTCTATTCCTTATTTATTCATTCAAGAGCAATAGGGCTATCTCTTATCCGATAGGGCGCGTCGCTCTCCCTAAGTAAATGAATAAGGTGTAGAGTGTGCCAATCCTCGACCTCGGGTTTGAGAGGGGTCATTTGCATTACCTCGCCGCACCTCTATTTCTTCCTTTATTCAAGGGCTAAAGCATCTAAGCATCGATCTCATACGAAATGTATTCGATCTCCTTTTCCCTAGACGGTGGAAGTGGTGGGTTTATCCATTTCTTCAATAAGGTACGAGCGAACAGCGAGTCACCTGAGCGTAGCGAAGGGAAGGATTTTCCATTCCCGATCAAGCTATAGACATTCAGGAGGCTTCGCCCCGCCATCCGAGTAACCGTGTCTGGACCCGTGCATTCGAAGGATTCTATTCCCATTCATCAAAGGTTCCCGGAGCCCCCTTCTATCCCTTCAAGGGGGGTGAGGGACCGAGCCTTATCACTATTGCTTCTGCCCCGGCCGGATAAATAAAGGGATCTTCTTCTTATTGAAAATACGTTGGCGGGGTTTTATTCCAGTGCAATCGGCTGGGTTGATTAGCAGCTATCGGATCTTCACTGCCCCGGCTCATTAACAGGAGATCGGGGAAAGGTCAACGATTCATATTCGACGAGGCCGAATAAGAAGGAGAAGAATCTTTCGCGAATTCATTATCGGATAAGGTCAAGGAATAGGACCTACCGGGCACGGGATATCTCTTTCTGAACCAGTCAATCGCAATTGGAAAACGCATATATACAATTGGAAGAAAACTGTGAAATCCCACCCCACTCGGTCGGCTAACCGGTAAACCCTTCCGCGATAACTGCTGAACCATATGCTCCCTATTCAAGAAGTGAACGAGCAACCACGCTTTCCCACCCAAAAGATAGGAAGACTCGCGAGCATCTGAACGAGGCAAAGGAGAGAATAGGAGCGTGCCGGACCAAACTCTCATTGGTCCGGACCAGGCACAAGTAGTAATACCCTTCCCGTATCTGGACCAGACGACCGGGAACCGGAAGGGGATATCTCAAATGAAGTACCCCGGCTACCAACAACCCCCCCACTCTGCTCGGCTATCGAAGGACTCGAGAGCGATAGCGGGCAGGCCGAGAAGGTAAAGCTGTATCGGGCCGGAACCCAACCGATACCCCTTAAATAGAGATGCGTACGCTAAATGCAGAGATTCGTTCTGATAGCTAGCTTGGCCAAGCGTTGAACCCATGTAATTTTGAAGATTCGTTCGTCCGGGAAATAAAATATGGAATCCAAAGAGTGGTTCCCCGCAGTTCAGATCCGGCAAGTGAGCATGAATCCCAAAAGATAGATATAGATCTTTCTCGTGCCAGACCTGGTACGCTAGCCACCCATGTTCCATTTCGATCGATGCGTTTGCGGCGATGATGTTTGCTATGCCGGGCAGACCGAATCAGTAGAAAGAGCTTCTTTCTTATTTCAATATGGGGCGCCCTCAGATCGATAAGTAATTAATCTTTTGCACAAGTCTCTCAATCTTGGGAAGAGTCAGAAGGGCAAAATAATGAACCAAATGATTGTTAGAAGATGGCACTATATTCCTCACAATCGTTTCTTGTGATGCTGCTCCTCCTTCTGGATCTCCTCCAACCGCCCGCTTCTTCCGCTGGTGCTAAAGGGCGGGCCGGCGCTTCTTTCTGTATCGAAAATACCCCGCTCCATGCACAACACCCCGGAAGAGAAAGATAGTGATCTTTCAGCCGACGACGCTTCTCCTTCCCTTCGCTACGCTCAGGAAAGGTATAACCTCGGGCGGGAATTAGTGGCCCCACTAGAATCTATTAGAACCAGGCCCCGTATCGAAAGACTCTTTTGCCGTTCGAACGCCCCTATCAATTACAGGGGTCCGGCATTTCCAAACGGCAATATGATAAGCTTATTCACCTCCGGCGCATGCAGGCGCGAGCCGGGCTCGGAAGGGAATGAGTAGGGAACTTCGGAAAGAGCTGGCTGGGCATTCTTTTCCCATCTAAAACCACTGCCGAACGGGCACACTGACGTCGGTCGGAGGAACATGACGAATTCCAATTTGGGGTGGGAGTGGGGAGAAAAAGTAGGGGAGCCGGTTTTCAATGCATAATTACAAATAGTCATAGGTCGTCGAGCCAACAACAAGCTACTTCTTCGTCACCAAAATCAGGAGAGACGAAGAAGAAATAATAAGATTGATCCCCAAAGCGCCCACATTGCAGGAAGCCTCCATCGAGGAAGAGGAACCGGTGGGATCAAATCCCCTGGGAAGGCGAGATCTTGTGAAAGACCTATCCGAAAGTCCGTTCCTCTTACCGGTCCGGAATCGGGTGTAGCTATATCACAAGCTCATGTTCCTACAATCTCAATTTGTACTTACTCGAATGATGCTACGAATCTCCATCAAAGCCAAAACCCCGGCCCCCCCCCTACCGGAGCTCCGCCCCTTCTTTAGCTTTAGGGGATAGTGCCCTCTCTCTTTATCTCGTAGCGTTAGTTCGATCCATTAGGTTATTCTATTTGTTCGGAGAATAAGCGAGAGACAAGAAAACCTCTTTTATCACGATTAAAAGGAACAATCTCAGATAGATTAATATCCAGTTTTGGGTCATTTCTTGGTGAACATGATCTGCCATAATCTCTTCGATCCCTACATTAATATGCCGGAATAAAGATATATTTGGTAGAGAAGTGGAAGGAACTTTTGATATGATAATCAAAGGGGGTGGGGAAGCAGCAGTAATTCTTTGGAAAAGCCCGGTTCTCTCCGTCTCCGAGCTTTCATTTCTCAATCCACTTGTTCGTTCCTTCATAGACCTCCCCACCAATAGATAGGGACAAATAGGAATGACCGAACCACGTCTACGAAATGCCGGTACCATGCAGCTGCTTCGAAGCCAACGTGATGCTCCTTGGTCAAATGACCCAGATATTGGCGAATACCACATATGATTGAGGAAATAGTACCTATAATCACATGAAAACCATGAAACCCAGTTGCTGAGGAAAAGGTAGAACCATAAATACCATCCGGAATAGTGAGAGGTGCTTGATGATATTCCATTCCTTGAAACCCAGTGAATACTAGAGCCAGTGAAACGGTAGCTACTGAAGCGTGAACTGCTTGTTGTTCTTTCCCCGCGGGTATAGCATGATGAGCCCAAGTTACGGCAGCTCCAGATGAAAGGAGAATAAGGGTATTGGGAAAAGGGATTTCCCAAGGATTTAAAACCCCAATCCCTTTGGGGGGCCAAATACCTCCGATCTCTACCGTAGGTGCCGAAGGAGAATGAAAAGAAGCCCGAGAAAGAGCAGAAAGGAACATGACCTCCGATACGATGGACGGAATAAAACCATATCGAAGTCCTAATTGTACGACCTTGGTATGATGTCCTTCCAACGTGGATTCACGTATAACATCGCGCCACCGTACGAACATGGTATATGGGATAAATATTAAGCCCAAACCGAGAAGTGTTGCACCCCCTGTAAATGAGTGCATGTACATAACACCTCCAACGGTGGTTGCCAAAGCTCCGAGTGAACCCGAAATAGGCCATGGACTTGGATCTACCGAATGATAAGAATGCCTCTGAGATGAAATCATAAACAACTTTGCTCCTCGGTTGCGATTGTATGGAAACCCCCCCTTCACCCCCACCCCCTGAAGTAGTAAATAAGGGCGAAGCGCTATAGGGCCGGGGGGGGGCCTTTCTTTTATTCCTCTCTGACAAATAGGAAGGAAGGGATGGTTCTTTCATTGATAGAAGTGTTACATATGAGGTTGCTCAGAAAGAATCGTTGGTTTCACCGACGAACTACGTGGGCATTCTAATCTTCGGTTAGTTCCACCAACTAACCAAAAGACACGGGCGGAATCCATCCCATCCGCGATCTACCTTGAATCTATATCCGCTTGGCTCCTTCTTGAAGCAGAGGACCGGAAGGGCAAACAACGAACTTCTCGTGAATGATGAACACCGAGATAGAGCGCATTTCACCGGAACCGAACCATCCTATTCAAGAAGGATTTTACCCCTATCAATTCCTTATTGATTCGGGGCAAACTACCGACTTTGATTTCTGCGATTCGATCGGGAAATCGATTCTATCCCACCCACCCATAGTTTATATAGGAAGAATTTTCCCTTGTTTTACGGATGCGGGAATGGGCGAGCGATGCTTTATTGAAGAGGTGTAAGGCTTTCTTTCCCCCCTGGGGACCTGGGACTGCGTACCCTATCTATACTTTCCGTTCCAGTGGCCCATCTGATTATCTACTCCGAGCGTATTCTTCCAGCCCTTCCCTGTGCTAGATCTCGTTTTCGGCCGGAGGCGGGGGCAGGGTTCGAACCTGCAGTCTTCAGGTCATGGGCCTGACGAGTCAACCAATTACTCTACCCCGCTTCCATTGTTCTTCTCATTATTCCTGTTATTACTATTCAACCTATTGATTATGATCTGAATGGGGCCCTATCCGGTGTTCGAATAGATAAGCCCATAGCTAGATAAGAGGGTTTGCCTCGATTGGGATGTCTCTCTATAGTAGAACCTGTGAATTCTGAGAATTGTTACGTAAGAGGGGGAACCTATCGCTTGCCCACATTGATAAAGGCATTGCCTATATATAGTTGTAGGCCCACGGTCATTACATACGATGCCCCACACCAAAGATCTTGTAAAGCTATTAAGAACAAGAGAGAGCACTATGCATTCTTATTCAGTTTTAAGAGAGACTTAGAATAGGATCCAAACGAAGCCTGTTGAATCCCTCGTGCGTGAAAGGTGAGAGCCGGCCACTCTCTTTCTTTCCCCCTTCCACTAAGAACCTCTAGCGGGTGACTTAACAACCCATGGTGGCGGGCTCTTTATTTTCTCTTTTATTCCAGATAGAATTAGATCCTCTATCATAAGCTCTAGTTCTACATTCTCTACCCTAATTCTTATTCTAGATAGAATTAGATTCTTTAGAATAGCCTCTAGTTCTCCATTTTCTACTCCTATATTCTATACTTATTCTACATTCTCTTTTATTCTAGATACACAAGATAGACTTAGATCCCCTATATGCTATAGTTATACATTCCCTTTTATCAGAGATACACTACATAGAATCATATCCTCTACTTCTCCATTCTCTTTTATTCTAGAGAGATTTTGCGTTACTCTAACAAATAGTGCCATATATTAGTTTTCTATTCTTCTTTTTAATAGTGCCATCAGGTTATCGTGGAGTTACCCTCATTCTTGCCAACTTTTAAAAGGCTACAAGATGGGCACTATTTACACGCGTAGGAGGGGATATACACGGGTAGGGCGGGATAACGCGAGGGACGGGATTCACTCTACGGCTGGGACTACGGCTTCACTGCTTCCTTATCCTTGTTGTTATGGACTAGTAATCCCTCCAATTCGAACAGCGGTAGGCATTTCGAATTTAAGTTCCCCGTTGCTCATCATGGCCTTTATCATAAAGGCCAGCGGGTGCCCGCCCCGCCGGGATACATGCGGGATAGGCATTAGTCCCTTATCTCAGTATGTCTCCGAGATATCCATAAATTGAGCTAAAAATGTGCTAGTTATTCCATGAGAGATGGCACTATCACTAAAGAACCCGCACCCTATTTCATTTCTTAGAAAGGGGCGAGCGGAGCGGAGCAGAGGGGAGGCGAACATGAAAATAAATTGGATCTCTCAATAGTAATCAATCCCACACTGATTGATTTTTTATTTAGGGGTTCCCTTCGTAGTATGAATCTTGATTTCGCTCCCTCATCCATGATCTATTCGCTCTAGTACTCGCGAATCGAACGCGAAGCGATAAAAAGGAGCACGGGAACGAAGGACCCGCCAATAACCCTATGAAATGAATGAAAAGGCTGGAGCTCCAACATCAGCGCCTTGTGTCTTTTGGCGTCGTCCCCTTCCCTTCGCTACACTCAGGAAAGGGATAACCCTGTGTGGCGTGCACCTGTCTCACCACGCGCTCTCCCCCTTGTCCCTATCCTCCTTATACGGGGATAAGGGTCCAACGAACAGGAACTTTGAAGACAGGAGCTCCAACATCAGCCTCTCCGAGCTTTTGGAACAGCCCCCACGCACCAACCGTCGATATCTCTATGGACATAAACCCCTATCCTTGGCAGTAAGACAGCAATGGCTCTCGTTCCCCTATTTTTCCCTGTCCCGCTCTCATGCCCAGCCCTGCCCTCATCTCCTGGTCGTAGTGCTTATTCACCATGTCCTTTCATAGGCGGCGTGTCGACACGTTTGATGAAGCACAATAAATCCTTGTCATCAGCCTCTCTCTCAGAGACATGCGTGTCTCCGCCAGCCTGCGAGCCATGAGAGATATTATCTGTGCCTGCATCTCATAGTCTATCGAGGAGGGTGGCGCGGGCCTTCGCCATAAGCCCTATCCTCTGGCTCTCCCGCAAAAACCCACCCACTCCGTCTCTGTGCCCTGCCGATGACAGAATCATGGTCTTTGCCGCACGTCCCGTCCCAGCCTTTTAGTGTAGCGCTTCAAAGCCCTATTTATTAAATAGCGCTTGGACGGGGAGATGTTGACCCTTACGACGCTTCCGCTGAGAGTCATCTCTGCACGGAAGGATCTAAGTTTCAATGTCGCCGCTCTCTGAATGTGTGCCTCTTCTCCCGAAGTCTCAGGGCCTTCTCTCTTCCCTCGATCATAAAGCTTCCCTTGATCCTCCCGTCCCCCTGGCACTTGTTGCAAGAGCCTACCTACCTACCTATAGGAACAGGGATTCTCATGAGCCCTCCTGCTGCTGACACTAGGCGGCAGTCATGGGTAGGTGTCCAGAGTGTCTATGCATTGCTCTGGCAACTTTGCGTCACACAGGATCCTAACGTCACAAAAGGGCCTCTCTCCATCTACGATAAGGAAACCTTTTCCATTCTTCCTATGGAATGGATCGCTTTGCTTTGGCATCGCAGGCTGTGATATATGTTGTTGATAAATCGGAGCAACCCGCCTGGGCACACGAAACCTCATCGATGCAAAGAGCTACGACGAGGTCTTTTGGGATAATCATCCTGGTACCGATAAAAGCCGCGCTCCAATTGATTCATTGAATGGGGCGGGCCGGGTAGACATAATCCCTATTATTCGCACTTTATATACTTAATTACTCGGTCATCCAGCAGCTTTATTTTAGCGATAGCTAATACCTCTTGTTGGGCTTGGCCCACATTGATTGGAAATGTACGGCGTATGCGGGATCAATTACAAATCTTGTGTTTGGTCGGCAAGCCGCTGATCAATGGGCCGGGCGGGCGCCCGTTCCCCTGCATTCGGCGTAGCCCCGGATGCTGGCTGGGATTCGGCCCGGGAATTCGTGGATAAGCTTCTAAATCAAGGTGATTATCGTCCCGTGCGTCTCGTGCGTGCCCGTAGTGATCAGATGCCATCGAACGATCCGAAACCCTAACGTCAGAGTTGCCCGGGTTCCTTGAATAAGTAGCAACTGTTGTATAAAGGTAAGCTTCGGTGCGGGGCCTGCATGTGACTAGGCGCTGCCCCCCTGTATTTTACTCAGTGCTCCGGTCCTGTAAGATCTGTCCCCTGTAATTGCAAGTCAGATCAATCGTGGATCAGCCAGCCGGGATACGGTCGAGTATCCCCCCGCTTCATCGATAAAGGGTGTTTTGTGTGGAAGTTCCAAGTGGTCCCCATCAGTTGACCAAAGGTGAGCGTGGGTCTTTCCTCCCACCAGTGCTCATTCTCCCTTTCCGTGGAGAGGGATAGAGGAAGTGGAAATTCGAATCTATCTGGCTATATGTCCCTCTAAGCCAGTTGTAATGGAAGCACAACTGATCCGGAAGCGCATGGCACGGCGAGCACTGATCAAGAGGGTCTGCAATTGCTCCGAAATGGAAGCTGGCCTCTAGCCCCGGAATGGAATGATACAGCTCCATCAAATGATGAGGTTATCCCTTTCCTGAGCGTAGCGAAGGGAAGGGTCGAATGAAATGGCGTAATAAGAATCTCAAATGACAAACTTGATCTTGCTTTCGAAGCATTAATTATGAACGAATTGGGGTTCGCCGCATCCATCGGTATCGGTGAGCATTGGTTAGAGTCTCCTAAAGCCATCAGTTAGATACTCTCAAGCTTCCCTTCGGTCAGCAGCCTTTCCTTCGCTACGCTTCGGTCAATGAATAATATATACTCTCACTACTGAGAAAGACGCTGGATGCAGGAGACATTGACCCGACAATGGTACGGAAAACCCGAAGAACTGACATAGTGGGGGATTCTTTGCGCGTCGTCCGCTTCTATGCAACAGTTCCATAGCCTGGACGGGTCTTAACCCTCCCGTAATGAAGACAACAGGGGTGCACGAGTTGGATCCGGCGCCAACATACGACATTGACAAAGACGCAAGATGATCGCTTCGCTTTGCGCTGCTGCGGCCGGAGCGCAGAACCAACCAAGATCAAGATTCAAACTGGGTCGAACCGCTGACTCTCTCGGTGTGAACGAGGCACTCTACCAACTGAGCTAATTACCCCCCAAATCATCTACTATTAAATAGCACACCGAGTGCTTTGTTTTGCCTTTCTCTCTCAAGGATTAATAAGCGGCTGGCTGTTAATCAATAGCAAAGCCCATCACTGAACATTATCCCTTGTCCATCATTTGAATCAATTCCCAAGACATGGGGACATGCCTCATAGATTCAAAGACTGAGATTCACTGGATCGAAGAGATGCTCTCTATTCCTGATTGCTCCGTCTATAGAGTAAACAGTGATTCTATCTCTTTTCTATAGTCACAGATTTTATAGATTCGAAAGATTCAAGATTCAAAAACTACGATCTGTTAGAGGATTAAAAAATTAGGGCTATTAGCAAAAAACCACGCCCAATGAGGTCGCTCTTTCAAGGTCCCACTAACTGCAGGAGATCACTATTTAGTTCGAATTATGTTAATTCTTCAAAGTTGGTCTCTAAGACCTGTTATCTCCTGTAATTGTCTTGTCTTTATTCTAGTCTTTCCAGCTCCTCACGGTATCTTTCGCGCATCTCTCTCTCGCGTGTCTCATAAGAGTCTTCCGGGGAGCCAAAGAGATCTCTATAAGTCCAGCGACTGATAATCCTTAAGGATCTCAGATCATCGAAGATAATATGAGATCCACCACTATGGGGGAGATCCTCTCCTTCCCGTAAAATTATTGAGCTGTAGTTCTCAGGTAGAGGGAGATCCTTGTGAAAGGGAATACCGGAGTAATATAAAACGCCCATTTTCCTCATGACGGGAGGGGAGAGTTTGCCCTACTCTCATATCGTGGAAAATCTCTTCTTTAAACAAGGTTTTATAGAGCAAAAAATCCCTTCGTAGGGTTCTCTGGGGGGCGGGCAGTCTTTGAGGGCAGATAGCTTTTAATATCTGGGGAAGATTATGGATGGACGTAATACATTCTTGTGTGTTTTGCCCCCTAATAGCGTAATAGTCACCTCTCCATTTGAAGTTGTCACAGATGTTGCCACTAGAATCTCCATCTTGCTTGGCCTGATCTATTATGCGTTGGCGGACTGAACTCAGAATCTCAAGGTCTGCTATTAACTGATTGAGATCCTTAGGTGTTACTCCCGGTGCTGTCAGGACTATCCCTTTCCTGAGCGTAGCGAAGGGAAGGACTGGAGGTGCTGCCGGCATAGTAGGGCCGCCCTCGCAATGCCCCTTCTTTCTTGGGTCTTGTGAAGAGTCTTTAAATAGTGGCACAGCTTGTGAAACTTGCCTTTTCCCTGCCTTGAATTCTTCCGGCCTGGCAGGAGATGTAAATGAATCTTCTTGCAGCGGTTTACAAGTGGGCTTGAGAGGGGAATCATAATGCCCCTTCTTTCTTGGGTCTTGTGAAGAGTCTTTAAATAGTGGCACAGCTTGTGAAACTTGCCTTTTCCCTGCCTTGAATTCAACTTGCCTTATCCCTGCCTTGAATTCTTCCGGCCTGGCAGGAGATGTAAAACTAACTTATTCTTGCAGCGGTTTACAAGTGGGCTTGAGAGGGGAATCATAATGCCCCCTATTTCTTGGGTCTTGTGAAGAGTCTTTAAATAGTGGCACAGCTTGTGAAACTTGCCTTTTCCCTGCCTTGAATTCTTCCGGCCTGGCAGGAGATGTAAAACTAACTTATTCTTGCAGCGGTTTACAAGTGGGCTTGAGAGGGGAATCATTTAGCTGACAAGAACCAACTTGGAGGCCTGAAGGCTTATTAGCCATAGCCGACATAGCTTAATAGTGCCATCTTGCCGGATCGATCCGGCAAAATAGTGGATGACTGTGAAAAATTTAGGGGTTGGGAATTACCAAGAGCCTACAAGGTTGGTCTTACTTACATAAGAGAAAATACGCAATTCTGGGTGATCAAAGATAAGATAATGACCGCCAAAAGTAGAATCGTCTGGAAGAGGGATCTTTTCCATAAGGGAAAGGGCTGTATGGATCAAAGTAAAATCCTCCATTGCATCTTTAAAGGGCAGGCCTCTATATAACATAAAGGTCTTGGAAACTCTTCGTGGAACTGCGTTAAAAATATCTCGTAGATCTAGAAGAAGTTCCTCCACAGAGTTATAGGATCTAAAGGGGTTTTTCTATTGATTAAAGTAATCGACATCGAATAGCAAGTATTTGTTTTTTTCAACGAGATTTTGATTTAGAGAATTCTGTTCTAAGAGATAGGTATAGTGGCGGACTCTTTCCGTATTTTGTTCGAGAGAGCGTAGAATGAAGCCAAGAAAAGCTCCGCCTGATCAAAGAATTCATCAAAGAGTTCTTCTCGACCCCTCTTTGCCTTCTCTTGCGCTACGTTCAGGAAAGGTATAACCTCAAATTCTTCTTGTCTTTCTATTGCCTTGCTAAATTCTTTTTTAACCTTGCGGTGGTCGTTTAACGCGGGGTCAATGGTTGTAAGCTTTAGTCTTAAGTCAAGCCCAGTTACAGCTTGTGCGAAAATTTTGGGCTCATTGGGCATAGAATATCTCTCGCGAGAGGCTTCGATCCGTTCGTTCTTGTAAAAGGTTGAAATTAGTTCGTGTAAAAGTACCCTTTGTTTGTGTAAAAGAGAGATTGCCCACTCTTTATACAACAGAGCCAGGCCACTATTCTTTCTTTGTGGATAAAAATAGATATTGACGATAGCCCTTGAAATAAGGGCAAGAGGGAAAGGGGTTTTTTGCCTTTTTTCGCATGAGCGCAAGACAACAGTGGACCCCTCCATCACTCTTTTGGCACTTAAAGGTTTTTCCCACAAACTAAAAGAAATGAAAAGCTTTTCTGTCATCTTTTTTAGATGTCGTTCTTTACTGGTTGAAAAACGGATCCAAGGGCGTTCTACAAGTTTCATTTCTCTTAGAAACTGCGTGATCACTCTCCGACAAATCCCGGGAATCTTTCTAAAAGATTTAAGAACTATGTCACTATTGTTATTGGTAAGAATATCAAACAACGTGGAACAAAAAGGAATAGGGCATAAGAGGGCACTATGATCAAAGTCCATAGAAGAAAGAAGCAGTAACCTAATAGTGACTTCTTCCATAAAGACACCGCTGCATAAAGTAAGATGACACTATGTCCTCCTTCCCTCTTCTCAGGCGTCATTGTGACGACCGTGAGCCCCGCAAAAGAGAGAAGTGCCTTAATACTATTCATCCTTAAATTGCGAGAAAGAGATGGGCCACTATAAGGATGATAAGGTGCGGTGGACGGCCCAGGGTACGAAAAGTGGCAGAACACCAGCTCTCGTAGTATACCTTTATTGAGGGTTATCCCTTTCCTGAGTGTAGCGAAGAGAAGGGCACGCAAAGCGGGGAAAGGCCTCATTGCTATTAACATTGATATTGAATACAATTCACACGCAATTAGGAATCCAGCCATTCTAAATCCTGATATACTGTTAAATCCCTCTTGCGACACCATTAGTAACATAAGTGATCCAGCCATTCTAAATCCCAATAGACTGTTAAATCCCTCTTGCACTATCCTTAGTATAGTAGTGCCATAAGGAATTCTGGTAGTGCCATCTCTTTCTTTTTTTTTCCTTTTCTTTTTGTTTTTTCCTTCCTTTCGCTACGCGGAGTAAAACTATGGGATAACCTTTTTGGTTTTTCCTTTAGGTTCTTTCTATTTATAAAGCAACAGTTGACAATAACTGTATTCTATACGATTCACTCATGCGAGCAGTAGAGAGAGAGATACTACTAGGGACTAATTTGGTTTCTCTGGCACTGAAATCAATTCTTCGCACCTCTATTGGCTTCTCTTTCATGAAGAACTAATACTACTTTTCTATTAATGAGATCTTAAAACGAATAAAGAACTAATTAATATATAAAGGTAACTCTCATTTGAATTGGAGCATTTGACTCTCCAATAGCAATAGGGCCTAGCTGGGGGGAAACCCGGGGCCACCGGAAAAGATTTGTAAAGCAAAGCGCTTCGTTGGCACTTCGCACTGCTCAACGTGTGATTCCCTTTTTTAGTGATTCGTAATGGTGATAATCCCGCTGCATCGGCTGCAGCCTAGTTGAACGGGCGGGGCGTCGCCAGTGAAGACCAGTCAATGTGCTCCTTTGATCGAATCCTTTCGTAGTCCAGGTTATGGTTGTTCGGGGCTGAATTCCCTTTATTGAGGTGGGGGGAGATGTTGGCACTTCTGAGCCGGGAAGGGAAGGAAGAGGGGGGGGGGGTTCATCTGGCAAGTTGAGACGGCGAATTCTCAGACCTAAGATCTTCTTTTCAAATTCGAACTAAATAGTGATCTCCTAGGGAATGGTGGATTCCCGAAAGAGATCGATTTGACTATGGCGAGATCGAGATCGGTGGCTCCGGATGAGCGGAAAAAAGTTCAAGTGAACATTGCCGAGGAAGAGATCCTGAATACTCCGACCTCTCAAAACTTCATCGTTCGTACAGGGAATGGTAAAAAAAGCTGTCTGGACAGGAGTGAATTTAACTCCGGCCGGAAAGGAGCTGATAAGAGGCATCCTCAATGGGCGGCGTTCAAACTGCATCTACCACTCCCTCAAGAGCCTGAGAGAGAACCAACAACAGGCTCCTACTGATGAGCAGGAGGCTATCGAACACCCCGCCGGTCCTTCCCTTCGCTACGCGGAGTAAAACTATGGGATGTGCCTTCCCTTCGCTACGCTCAGGAAAGGGATAACCTCCAGAGCTCGATCACCCCCCAGCAGAAGGTGGTTCACCGGAACAAAATCCGGGGCTCCGGATAACGACCTGCCACCTGAGAGATTAGGGAAGAATTAATAGATCACCGGATTAGGATAGGAGGAGATCCGGCTACTATTGGGTTGGGAGGTGAGAGATTACCTCCCGAAGCAAGTTCCTTCCCTTCGCTACGCGGAGTAAAACTATGGGATAACCTTCCCTTCGCTACGCTCAGGAAAGGTATAACCTTTGGGGACCAGAGATTGAGGATCTCGAGGGTTCCAAAGAGAAGGATAACGATCCGCCACCTGAGAGATTAGGGAAGAATTAATAGATCACCGGATTAGGATAGGAGGAGATCCGGCTACTATTGGGTTGGGAGGTGAGAGATTACCTCCCGAAGCAGGTTCCTTCCCTTCGCTACGCGGAGTAAAACTATGGGATAACCTTTGGGGACCAGAGATTGAAGATATCGAAGGTTTCGAATAGATCGATATGGAATTCAAAAGAATGGATGGACCGGAACGGAAAGGGATTCATACTACGGGATAAGACAACAACGAAATGGGGGATGAGTCGCTGCAACAAGATCTTTTGCAGGAACTTCTCAGCGATCTGTTCTAAGAATTATTAGCAAAGTGGGAGGGAGGGGGTGGAATCGGATCATTTCGATCCACTATCTTTGAAGCAGATAGTTCACAGTGCTCATTATATCTCAACCGGGAAAGCCAACTTATGTTTATCGCACCAAATGGACTCCATTTTCATTACGAAAATGTATCACGTCAAGATCCGTTGCCAAAACCGAATCACGCCAACATTACGGAAGTTCCTAGATCGTGCGAAATAATAGTAGTTCCAAAGGCACCCCCAAATTCACCAAATTCAATAGTAGCAAATGGAAAATTGGCTATGGAGATTCCGCGCGGATTCGTACAAGCACAAAGAGGTTCGACAGGAAAGTCGTTTCGATCCAATCAATCTTTTCCCGATCAGGGGTCCGAGAAAGACACGGGATATGTCAGTAACCTAGCACGACGAAGCACTCTCCGGGGGCATATAATGTATAATCTTTCGGAAAAGATTTCGGCAATAATGTCTCTTTGCAATTCCCCGGTCGAGATACAGAGAAACTCCATTCAATTCTCGATGGAAACGGAGTTTTGTGAATCATTTCCGGAACTAGAAGATCATTTCGAGATTTTCGAGCATATCCGGGGGTTCAATGTTACTATTGCGACTTCGGCCAACGCACAGGATGAGACTTTACCATCGTGGAGCGGCTTTTTGCAGAAGGATGAGGGGGATTATTAGTAATATGTCAAAGAAGCGGAATATACGAGATCACAAACGTAGATTGCTTGCGGCTAAATATGAATTAAGACGAAAGCCTCATAAAGCCTCTTGTAAAGATCCCAATCCTCCCAGTGATATGCGGGACAAACATCGTTATAAGTTGCCTAAGTTGCCAAGAAATAGTTCCTTTGCACGAGCAAGAAACCGATGTATTTTCACTGGTCGCTCTCGTTCCGTATATAAGTTATTTCGCATTCCCCGTATCGTTTCTCGTGGATTAGCATCTCGAGGTTCTCTGATGGGCATAAAGAAATCGTCTCGGTAGCCACCCACCAGTAGGACAAAGGTTAGCTTTGCTGCTAGTCTACAAGGTAGGTAGGTCCATTACCGGCTGGCTCCGGACCGTAAAAACCTAACGGAGCAATCCCTTATCTTGGAAATGCTAACGGGAATATAAGTGGGGGACCTCTCTACCACACCTATCTCCCCAGACATAGACTACGTACGGGGCAGTACTCTTGGAGAGATAGAATATCACCTAGGCCGGGCGTGAACATAAAGTTACGAATGTCACTCCCCGGAATCGACCACTATTATCAATTGAGTAAGGCGGAGAACTGTTGTTCATTGGAGCGCCGGAGTGCGAAGGTTGTTTCCACCATTGAGGTCAGAGTGTGGAACCGAGCCTTTCGAGACCCATCAACTTTTTCGTTGGTAAAACCAACGCCAATATCCTATTTACTCTCTCTTGTCCAATAAGAGTTTACGAGAGTGACGTAGTTTCATCAATTCTCTCCTTTCCAAAGCTGCGCAAGGTGGGTGCCCGCCCCCCCAAAACCCCCACCCCCCAAGGGGGTGCTTGCGCCCCCCCCTTAATACCTCGGTCGGGGTGGGTCGGGACCCCTTTACTTTCTTGGGGTAGGGGGGAAGGCGTTTTTTTCGGATCGGAAAAGCACAGTGATTTCGAGGATCAACCGAAAGATCCGCACTATGTAGCTCAGGTGACTCGCTGCCCCTCGCCCGAATGAGATCAATGAATCAATAAGGCCGAGCGCAGCGAAGCAAAGGAACTCGCACGCTCGTACCTTCCCTTCGCGTAGCTCAGGTGACTCGCTGTTCGCTCGTTTCCTATTTATTCGAGGGGGATAACGTCGAATTAAGGGAACAAGAGTTATAGCGATAGGAAAAAGACATGACTATAATAAAACAACGATTCCCTATTCCCGAACAACCCATATTACCCACACTTAACCAGCATTTGATAGATCATCCAACCCCGAGCAATATAAGTTATTGGTGGGGGTTTGGTTCGTTAGCTGGTATTCGTTCAGTCATTCAGATAGTGACCGGCGTTTCTCCAGCTATGCATTACGCACCTCATGTGGATCTAGCTTTCAACAGCGTGGAACACATCATGAGAGATGTTGAAGGGGGCCGGTTGCTTCGTTATATGCATGCTAATGGGGCAAGTATGTTTTTCATTGTGGTTTACCTCCATATTTCTCGTGGTTCATATCATGCGAGTCATAGCAGTCCTAGGGAATTCGTTCGGTGCCTCGGAGTTGTCATCTTCCTATTAATGATTGTGACAGCTTCTATAGGATACGTACTACCTCGGGGTCAGATGAGCTCTCGGGGAGCTACAGTAATTACGAGCTCAGCCAGCGCCATACCTGTAGTAGGAGATACTATAGTGACTCGGCCTCGGGGTGGTTTCTCCGTGGACAATGCCACCTCGAATCGTTTCTTTAGTCCTCATTATTTACTCCCTTTTATTTCAGTAGGCGCCAGTCCTCTTCATCCGGCCGCATCGCATCAATATGGATCAAATAATCCATCGGGTGTACATTCAAAGATGGATAGAATCGCTTCTTACCCATATTTCTACGTAAAGGATCCAGTAGGTCGGGTAGCTTTTGCTATCTCTTTTTCCATTTGGATTTTTTATGCTCCCAATGCTTTGGGGCATCCCGACAATTATATACCTGCTAATCCGATGTCCACCCCGCCTCATATTGTGCCGGAACGGTATTTCCCACCAATCTATGCCATTCCTCGCAGTATACCTAACAAATTAGGAGGTGTAACCGCAATAGCACCAGTTTCTATATCTCCGTTGGCTCCACCTTTTATGAAAAGTTTGTATGTGCGTAGTCCAAGTTCTCGCCCGATTTGCCAAAGAATATTTCGGTTGCTCTTGGCGGATCGCTTACTACTAGGTCGGATCGGATGTAAACCCGTGGAGGCACCATATGTTACTATTGGACAAATTCCTTCAGTAGCTCCCTCCTTGTTCTTCGCCATAACGCCCATTCCGGGACGAGTTGGAAGAAGAATTACCAATTATTACACCAAGAATTTACAAGTGGATGAGATTGATCGCACCTGATCGGTTCATGGAAAAATTATTACACCAATGATTCACGAGTGAGTATTACACCAAGAATTTCCAAGTGGATGAGATTGATCGAGTGGCTCTATGTTTATATGGCTTATATAGGGATTCTTCTATATAGCGACTCTCTCTCCCTTTGAAAGGGCTTTGTTCCCGAAACTCCATGGATCTCCGCTTCGCTTCCCCTGAAATAGGATCTATCTCTTTCGGCCGGGCGGCGGCCTAAAGCGATCTCGAGGTTATCCCTTTCCTGAGCGTAGCGAAGGGAAGGCATGAGCAGCCTTAACAGCAGTCTTATCCGGGACACTTGATCCCGACTTAAAGTACTTAACCAATACGTCGGCTCTTTTAAATAGAAATGAATAAAATAGTGTAGGGCCAGAAATAGGGGCGGTTAGGTTGCCTTTTGGGGGGCGGCCCGGAGCTGCCTTTTCAACGTCTCCAACGTGTCGTTCGTAAGAAGCTTCTTTTTCGGTTCCCTACGCCCTCATTCTTTACTGAGTATGAACTCTTCATAACGCTTTAGATATCTGACCTCTTTCAATTACTTATGAACGTCGTCAACTGCCCGGCGGAGAGATGCCCAATTCCACCCATGACTCAGACGGGGCGGGCAAGCTCCCAAGTTAAGATGGAATCGGGAGCGGGCCTTGTCTCATGGGACGAATTGACCGAATCCTTTGGTATTATTTCAAGGATAACCCTTTCCTGAGCGCAGCGAAGGGAAGGAGTTGTTCGAGTTTCATTGCGTTCAAGCTTGGGTCAATGTTCGCGGAAACGTCTGTCAAAGCCGGTTCGTAGGATTACTCGGAACAAAGATGACACTCTATCGTTTTCCCTCGAACTTCTCCAACGCTCGCTCGCACCAGCGCTTATATTACTACCACGTCTCCCGGCGAACTCATGGTTGTCAAGCTCGCGTGCACGCTTCGTGTGCGTGCGTTAGCTTTTTGAGCCCGGCGGCGGCTGTAGAGCACTGACTCGACATTAGCGATATCGAGCTGGACCTGACCGATCTCGTCGTTGGCCCCTACAACATCTGAAGTTTTGATCTCAGCAAGCCCCTCCAGTCGGGCCTTCGGCTGATTCGTTCAAGTCTTCGTCAACTGAATCGGATAAGTAGCATCGGAGCTTACTTGGTACTTTGGGGATAACGGCGTAACAAAAACGCCGTTCCCGGCGAAACTACCGGATCAGTATGATGATTGATGGGCTTCGAACTCTCCGACCACTTCCCAGTCGGTGAAAATTCACCATAAAAAAGAGTGGGGTTGGACCAGATCACAGTACTTCAGCCGGAACTCGGCGATTCGAAGCGTTGATGTAAAGGCTGGACCCGACCATGAAGGACAATGTTCTTTCATAATCTTTCCCTTATCATAATCGCATAGCGCCGCGAGTATCTTCGTCCTTTTGATCCCATATAGGGGGGATTCTTAACCTACAGCAGGGGGCAGGCTCTTCGGGCCGAGGCCCCAACCGTCCCTCCCGAATCTCGATAGTGCCATCTCCAGATTCACCAATTGGCTCAGAAGTGCCACATCGAACCCCTATTTCTTATCATTTATCATCTCGTTGGGTCGAGAGCTGGAGCAGCCGCCCGGCAGCGGTGCCCGCCCCTTCGCTCGACCCAACAATAGAATAGAATAGATTCCAAGAGATAGGGGCAGCTCAGCCTTCCGAAATCGGGTTGATCCTATTTATTGTTCAAAACCAAGGTAATTGGTTGCTTGTATGCTCCGGTGGCTCCTCGGCCATTTATGGCTGTTCGATCGCCCACGCTTCGCGCAGCTACCCTATATCGAGATGAGACATCTCACCCTCCCCCTCAAGGGCCCCGAGCCTACAGGAACCTTCCCTCGGCTTACCTTCCCCAGCTCCCCCCCTATTAGATAAATGAATGAATAGGACCCCCGTGACAGATTCAATACCTTCGACACTATCTCCTATCAAACACCCTTACCCGGGACTCCCTTCGGGAAGGGTCCGGATTCAGATAGACTCGGTTTCGGTATCCGGTTCCCGGGGATATATGCCTCACTCCATGGGGGGGAAAGGCGTGGATTGACCGCCTTCGGCCCATGGATTCAAGTATCGGGTTCAACCGGTGCCACTCTTTCCGTTCGCCCCCCTTAAATGGGATCAATGAATAAATAAGGGGAGCGCTTCAGTAATATGGACCTGAGCTCTAATGACACCCCGGGTCATCTTGGGACCCAAGGAGGGCCGGGGAAATAGCTTTCCCAACTGAAATACCATAGTGCCTCTGTTGTAAACAGAGGCACTATGTGGGGCTTAGGCCCTTTTGATTCATATGATTGTCCCTTATTCATGTAGGGGGACCCCTACCTTTCTGCTCATCGCTCTCTGCCTCTTCTCTGGGGAGATCCAGGAACCGGGCCAAGCCTGCTGATAATGATAAAAGGCTATGGGTATGAGGCTGGCTGGCAACCTGGCGATTCCTTTATCGACGGTGTCCTCTATTCTAACTGGATGCATCTTGATCTGTGGCTAATGCTGCCCACCACAGGCATGAGAGGCAGGGAAACCGGGCGGGGGGGAACGGGAAACATTTGACTGATTGACCGATCCTATTATATTGCAGAATATCATACCGCAGGCTGCTGGCGACCTGGCTCGATGAGATATAGATTCTCTGGCTGGCCAACCGCATCTTGTCCTGATTGGGCACCGGATCTCCAACCTGGAAAGGCGAATAAAGGCTGTCCACGGAATCCGATCAATATGTGGCTGCTGCTCCTCTTCAACATAACTCTCCACGTTGGGGAAAACGATGAATTTATGCATAAGGAGCTAGAGTAAAAATGTTGGGGAGAGGAGCTTTGCTCCGGTGAGAATCTCTTTATTTATCCAAGGGCCGGGATCGGAGATCGGAGTCTTGTGCTTATCAATTATTAAGAAAGAGATTGACCCATAATTGTAGGAGAAAGGGGATGGGAAAGACACAATAATTGATTCAATCTTTAATGAGAAGACCGGTGGCAATGAATGGCTATCCGACTGCTGAGGTTAAACCTTTCCTGAGCGTAGCGAAGGGAAGGAAGCTTCATTATCTGCTGACGACCGGTCCCGGCGCATCAATAGAAGATCTCCCGAGAACAGGTGCGAAAGAACGTATAACATCTTAGATGTCGGGGGATCGGCACTTCACTTCTCTATGTCACTGGTCATAAAAAGACTCTTTGTTGTTCCTCCGGTTCATCCTTCTATTCGTTCGAATGGCGAGCGAAAGCGATCTCTCCCGGACCGAACTAGTGGATATGCTAAGGACCGAGACCTCAGGCTTTAACTTCTGGGAGCTACCAAATGCTAAGGATCAACCCGAACCCTGGCTTTCATTGTAAATAGGTTATTTTTGGCGAGCGAGCGCGGCCTGGCTTCCCCCTTCCCCTTTTGCCGCTCTCTCCCTTCGGTCAAGCAGCCCACATTGCTCGTTTCCTCGGAGATCAATCGATACCTGATCGATACAACTAACCAACCATGACAATGATCGATACCTGATCGATCCAACCAACCTCCGGTGCTTTCGAATCCGTAGTATGAATCCCTACACTCGATTCCTATCTTAACACCCTTTGCTATCCCTGGATCGTTCCAGTCAGTGCGAATGGTTTAAGGATGGGATAAGTAAGTGGCTATCTCGGATTGAGAAAAGCCAGCATCTGAGTTGTTCCATCGATCGTCCCAGCCAAAAGCTTTCATTTCAGTTCCATCGATCAATCTCTGTCTCTTTTCAAGATGATGTCGAAGGAGGCGCTCCACACCTCACTTGATCCGCGACAAACGTCCATGAGCAGCAACGCACCTTATCTATATATAAGAGGGGGGCAGGGAGACAATTATTCTATGACACCTCCAGTCGACCCAATCCTTACTGTTGTTCGGACCGTACTTTCTTCCAATCCTGGCACCTATTTATTTCTATTGAAAGGGCCGGCTCCGGCTGCGCCGGCCAGTCTTTTTCTACACTTGCAAAATCATTAGATGTCCGTACTGGACGCCCTTCTCTGGCTAGGGGTTATTCCGTGCGTGGTAGTTTACGTATCGGTGGCTTGTATCGCACTTTGATTCATGTACGGACGTTGTATTATCAAGGATCGAAGATCGCCCGAGATCGAGAAGGTATTGTAGACAGGGAGTCGCTCTGGTAGGTTTGTCAACTCCATTGCGTATTGCGAGATCCTCGACATATTCCAAACGCGGGGGTGCGCTGGCTTATTACCCCAACAATCATGCCGGATCTTGATCCGGGTGGGTAGTATTGCAGGGAATCGGTTGGTTCCTCCGCTTTATTCTGTGGGCTCATCATATGTCTACTGTGGGGGGGGGCAACGACGGTTGATACGCGTGCTTACTCCACCGCAGCTACGCTGTGCCCGCTGCAATCAAAATCTTTAGTTGGATCGCCGGATACACAACACCCTTGTTATTCGCTGTTGGGTCGATCTCCCCGTCAACCATAGGAGGACTCAATGTCGGAGGAGATTCTAGCATTGTCAATAGAAACCGCGGTTTCTGAGTGTGATGTAAATCATCGTTCGTGGTTTATATAGGTAATTTGCGCATTGACACTCCCACTTTACGCCCTATTCATTCAGGGCTTTGTCTGTCATTTCCATGATGGAAGCGGTCTACCTCTATGCCTATGGAAGAGGATGAGACGGAAGAGAGCGACAACAGCCAGCCCGAAAAGGCAACCTGCTCGTAAGAGAATGACTGGTAGTGGGAGGTTGGTCCATCATCCCAAGCCCTGAATGAATAGATAGGGCATCGGGGGCAGCTGCTCAACCGGCCCCGCAACAACTCCGGCCGGAGACTGCCCGGATGATGATCTATATGGTATAAGAGACAGTTAGAACCGAAACGTTGTTTGATTGGAATCCTCCATGGGAAAACACCAGTTCCTATTTCTCTTCCACCAGTAGTGGACCCACAAGTGTTACTCACCAATATGGGCTCAGAATAGTTGAGGCGGACCTCTATCTTTCAAGGGAATAGAAGCTGGCGAGGCACGCAACCGGGCCGCGTACAGATGCAAATGAAGTGCATTATGCTGGCATTGACGTGCAGGGGTAAGCTCCAGATATCATTCACCAGGCGTGTCAGGATAAGGGTCTCCCACCCCCCCAACCCAAAACTTTCAGACCCGGTTTTAACTTCCAGCAATTGATCGAATCAACCAGTGTGGGATGGAGAACAAACGGCAGTCGTCAGCCTTCGAAGAACCAACGATCAATAATCAGACCTAACAACACTACAATTCGGGCGGGCATTGAAAAGCACTTTTTTTGAACCCCAGGGGTTCAGCCAAGTCGTCTTCTGTTCATGCCATGCCGCGCGTGCCTGGATAAAGAAAGAGTCTTACAGATAAAATGAAAGGAGCTTTCAACTTCCACAAGTGGACCAACACGGAATAAGGAAAGGATTGGCCTTTTGCCGGACCTTGTGTTTCCGGGTGGCGGGCGGCTAGACACTGAACCAATAAGATAAGACAGCGGGGGGCGGGCGTGATTACTGGGCGCTAACAGCCCTGGGCATACTTTCTCTCACGGGGTCAGAGCGAACCAAAGCTTCGCTTTGCTGGCAGGGCACGAAGTCACTTGCCTTTGATTTGTCCATTTATTGAATAGGGGCCATTAGGCAAGCGAACGGGCGAGCACAAAGTTCAGTTACTTTCATTCGGGTGGGGCACAGGGACAGTCACTTCTTCGTGCCCGTTCTCCAACTCCTTGACCCCTCTTTCTGGTCCTCATCCCGATCGGTTATGGAATTGATTCTTTCATCAATGATTTGATCAAATCATTAATAAAAGAAGAATAACGAACAGATCAATAAAACGGATAGAAAACGTTCGAGCAAACAATGCAATGGCTCTTCCGTTGAAGCAGACCCTGAAGAGGAAGCATGACCAAAGAATGGCTTAGCCAATGCCGGCCTTTAGTAATCTATACCATCTGAGCCGCTACGACCCACCCCTATCTCATGAATGAATAAATAGGCCTAGCAGCCACAGCCCGCTCCCTTGTTGCAACTGTATATCATCAGTAAAACACAGAGTTGGATGGTTTCTGCTGCCTGTCACTTACAACAAAGAAGACCATAATGGATTGATAGGGATCCAAAGTGCATCCAAGCAAAGCCATCTTGGTTAAGGTCCTCGACCTTGAGGAGACTTCTTTCTTTCTTGATTCCATTTAAGGTTATACCTTTCCTGAGCGTAGCGAAGGGAAGGGAGGCGAAGCGCTATTGAGGAAATGAATAGGGGGCACCCACCGAAGCTACGATCGGTAGCTTTTTTAACCATAGTAAACTCTATCCTCAAAAAACCCTATTCCTCTTCCTATTGATTGAAACCCGATCGACTGTAGAAGGCCGGCCACTACTTGAATCCTTCTTTCCGCTGATTCTAACATAGTTATAGGCCAATAAAGGAATTAGATCCTAGATTCTAACATAGTTATAGGCCTGATCTAATCAATGCTTGGACACTACCTTAATCAATGTGAATAGCCATAGCGATTAGATCCTTGATCCTAATCAATGTGAATAAAAGGCACAGTGACAGTGATCAGGCCCTGATCCTGATTACTACAACAGAGATCTAGCAGTGGCCATGCCCCGTCTATAGTGTAGGGTAAACCCTTTCCTGAGCGTAGCGAAGGGAAGGTTATCCCTTTCCTGAGCGTAGCGAAGGGAAGGTTATCCCTTTCCTGAGCGTAGCGAAGGGAAGGTTATCCCTTTCCTGAGCGTAGCGAAGGGAAGGGCCTGATCCGATCTCTTCTCTATCGACCACATGACTGTTAATACAGGGATGTGATTAGTGCTAGATCTCTGTTGTAGGCCCTATGGTATAGATTGCTTCTATCTCGATTTAGCCATAGTGATCAGGCCCTGGATTCTAATCGATGCTTGATCTTTCTAACCGGCTTGGATCTAAATGCCATAGCAACTATGAATTAGCGATTAGATCCTTGATCCTAATCAATGTGAATATTGAATAGCGATCCGGTGATGATTCTAATTCATAGGGATGTGATTAGTGCTAGATCTCTGTTGTAGGCCCTATGGTATAGATTGCTTCTATCTCGATTTAGCCATAGTGATCAGGCCCTGGATTCTAATCGATGCTTGATCTTTCTAACCGGCTTGGATCTAAATGCCATAGCAACTATGAATTAGCGATTAGATCCTTGATCCTAATCAATGTGAATATTGAATAGCCATCAGGTGATGATTCTAATTCATAGGGATGTGATTAGTGCTAGATCTCTGTTGTAGGCCCTATGGTATAGATTGCTTCTATCTCGATTTAGCCATAGTGATCAGGCCCTGGATTCTAATAGATGCTTGATCTTTCTAACCGGTTTGGATCTTAATCAATGTGAATAGCCATAGCGATTAGATCCTTGATCCTAATCAATGTGAATAGCCATAGTGATCAGGCCCTGATTCTAATGCATAGGGAACATCCTAATTCATAGGGATCCGAACTAGATCTCTGTTGTAGGCCCTATGGTATAGATTGCTTCTATCTTGATTTGTCTTAGATGGATCCGAGCTCTTCTATGCTATAGATATTCCCTGAACTTAGATGGATCCGAACTATTTTGGACCTAATAAAGGCTCCTCCTGATTGCTCCGTCTATAGAGGAAACAAGATCTATAGACGGAGCAGTGGCCATGCCCCGTCTATAGTGTAGGGTAAACCCTTTCCTGAGCGTAGCGAAGGGAAGGTTATCCCTTTCCTGAGCGTAGCGAAGGGAAGGGCCTGATCCAAGGTTATCCCTTTCCTGAGTGTAGCGAAGGGAAGGTTATCCCTTTCCTGAGCGTAGCGAAGGGAAGGGGATCCCACACTATTAGTTTTACTCCGCGTAGCGAAGGGAAGGCATGTGGTGATCCCCCTGTTCCATAGGTCACACAGTATAGGACAACCCTTAGCCAATGGATCCGGCACTTGCACTCGGAGGGAGGCCGGGCCACTGAACCAATAGTGGCCGGCTACTATTCTATTGGTACTATTGGGGATCTGATAGTGAATAGTATAGAGCCCCGGCCCGCCTGTGGTGTAGACATCCACCCGATCTTCTTTGAATAGAAAGGTGTGAAGGCACGGTGGATAGTGGCTGGCCCCAGTGCCATGAGAGATAGGCACTATCAGGAGCCAGGCCACTATTCTAAGATAGGGTGGATGTATGCACTATAGACTGATCGGATCCATACTATGCCTATCTGATGGCACTATCTTAGCTAATCTAAAATAGGATTTATTATGATATTAGTAGCCATATCTTATCAGCTTATTAGATTAGCAGGTAGATCCAAGGGTGGATATATACTATAAAAAGAAAGAAGATAGGGTGGATATCGAGATAGAAGCGACAGATGCATGGCCGGGCCAGGCCACTATTCTAAGATGGGTTTCTATATACTATAGATCCTAGATCGGATCCATACTATGCCTATCTGATGGCACTATCTTAGCTGCCGTCTATCAGATGGCACTATAGGGCTATTATCTATCAGATGGCACTATCTTAGTTGCCGTCTATCAGATGACAAGGGCTATTATCTATCAGATGGCACTATCTTAATAGGTAGATATAAGGCTAATGCTATTCGATTAGTAGCTATATCCTATTGTGATTTAGAGCCTTAGATATAAGGCTAATGCTATTCTATTAGTAGCTATATCCTATTGTGATTTAGAATCTTAGATATAAGGCTAATGCTATTCTATTAGTAGCTATATCCTATTGTGATTTAGAGCCTTAGATATAAGGCTATTGCTATCTATGCCATAATCATATCCTATTGTGATTTAGAGTCTTAGATCCAAGGGTGGGTATATAACTGCGATAGGCACGGGCCATATCCTATCTAATTTGGATTAGCTATTGTCTATCAGATGGCACTATCTTAATAGGTAGATATAAGGCTATTGCTATTCTATTAGTAGCTATCGCTATGGCTATTAAGAGTCTTAGATCCAAGGCTATTGCTATCCAATCAGTAGCCATACCCTGTCAGCTTATGCTATTAGCTATTGTCTATCAGATGGCACTATCTTAATAGGTAGATATAAGGCTATTGCTATTCTATTAGTAGCTATCGCTATGGCTATTAAGAGTCTTAGATCCAAGGCTATTGCTATCCGATCAGTAGCCATACACTATCTGATGGCACTATCTTAGCTACTATCAAATAGGGCTATTGCTATCCGATCAGTAGCCATACACTATCAAGCTTTTAGATTAGCTATTGTCTATCAGATGGCACTATCTTAATTGCCGTCTATCAGATGACAAGGGCTATTATCTATCAGATGGCACTATCTTAATAGGTAGATATAAGGCTAATGCTATTCTATTAGTAGCTATATCCTATTGTGATTTAGAGTCTTAGATATAAGGCTAATGCTATTCTATTAGTAGCTATATCCTATTGTGATTTAGAATCTTAGATATAAGGCTATTGCTATTCTATTAGTAGCTATCGCTATGGCTATTAAGAGTCTTAGATCCAAGGCTATTGCTATTCTATTAGTGGCCATATCCTATCGCATTTATATTAGATCCAAGATCGGATCCCTGACTAAGATAGTGTCATCTCGATAAATGCAACAGTGAGATCACTATTGGATCAGGCCCTTCCCTTCGCTACGCTCAGGAAAGGGATAACCTTCCCTTCGCTACGCTCAGGAAAGGGATAACCTTCCCTTCGCTACGCTCAGGAAAGGGTTTACCCTACACTATAGACGGGGCATGGCCACTGCTCCGTCTATAGGGAGCATTGATTAGATCCACGATCGGATCCCTGACTAAGATAGTGTCATCTCGATAAATGCAACAGTGAGATCACTATTGGATCAGGCCCTTCCCTTCGCTACGCTCAGGAAAGGGATAACCTTCCCTTCGCTACGCTCAGGAAAGGGATAACCTTCCCTTCGCTACGCTCAGGAAAGGGATAACCTTCCCTTCGCTACGCTCAGGAAAGGGTTTACCCTACACTATAGACGGAGCATGGCTATGAGTATTCTATCTTGTTTACCCTATAGACGGAGCAATCAGGAGGAGCCTTTATTAGATTCAAGAGAATAGAAGAGTTCGGATCCATACTATTAGCCGGTTATTATTAGATTAAGGTAATATCTATATCAGAGAAGAGTTCGGATCCATCTAAGACAAGGGTCATAGAAGCAATAGAATACCATAGAGCCTACAACAGAGATCTAGTTCGGATCCCTATGGATTAGGATGTTCCCTATTAATCAGGATCAGGGCCTGATCACTATCGCTATGGCTATTCAATATTGAATTGATTAGGATCAAGGATCTAATCGCTATGGCTATTCACATTGATTAAGGTAGTGTCCAAGCATTGATTAGATCAGGCCTATAACTATGTTAGAATCTAGGATCGAAGGCCTATAACTATGTTAGAATCATGAGCCTATGGCAACAGATTGGTTCATCTTGCTAAAGCAAAGAACAGGATGAATCGTTGGGTTCCATTCTCCTTTGGGCTCGTCATTGCTGGCCCAGCCAAAAGCTTGCCGGCTCCTTAGATCAATGCTCTAAGTTCAATCGATCTGAGCGCTTGGCCACATTGCATCGGTCAGTCCTGGGAGTCCCTCCAGTTCCTGAGCCAATTCATCTCTGCAAGATGATCGGGAAGGGAGGACAGGGAACCGTAGTTTTGCTTGCCCTTGCCACATTATCAAATAGGGGGTTGGGCCTTATCATTCTTCTTGTAGGGGAGTGAGTTCTGGTCGTCCCGGAAGTTTTAAGCGCTGAGGTCTTCTTGTCCCTACTCTCACACGATACTTCGGGTTGGAGGCCATTTCGACTTCCACCACTCCGTCCGAGTAGGAAGAGGCGCTACATTACTATTGGATCCTATCCCCCACCTTCTGCCCCCATGGATCCATGAAGACCAGAGCCTACCACCTCATTTGGTATGCCACCTCTTATGCAGGGTCGGATCTTTGAGAGAGAGTTGTTTTTGGCTCGCGATAAAGCTAGGGTCCTACCCAGATCGAGCAACTAGTAGTCCTATCTATCTACCTCTCCAGACACAATATCTTGAGTACCAATGATGGTGACCACATCTGCTAGCATGTGATGTTTGGACATAGAATCGAGTCCTTGTGAATGAGCAAAGCCAGGTGCTCTTATTTTACGACGATAGGGACGATTGCTTCCATTACTGACCAGAAACACACCAAATTCTCCTTTAGGTGCTTCAACTGCGGTATAGGTAGAAGAAGCTGGTACAGAAAAACCTTCTGTATAAAGTTCAAAATGGTGAATTAAGGCAGAGTAGACTGATGATCCCGTAGTCATTTAGGCCGTTCTTTGGACAAGCTTGCTTCTGCTCCCCCTTAGACTCATCTTTCTCTCTCCAGACCTAACGTGATAGTTTCCCATCATAAGGCTCTCTATCTATAGATTGAGCCATTACCGGTTGGACAAGAAGCTAATTTGTTCAGAACTCGGTTGACTTAAAGAACCGGTCCTGATGATGCTCAGCACATAGCGCTTTTTTCGGGCTTGACCCTTTGCTAGTTCCCATTCCGGCTCTCATGCGCTTGTTGACCCGCCCGGATCTGCTATTACATGATCTTATAAAAATGGGGCGCACGCCCCGCCTTTACGGTCTAATATGACCACCAGTGGGATTCCCGTCAGAAAGAATAGCAAAAAAGAGATTCTTGGTTCTATTGCTCCCGCTTCCTCATCTGCGCCGGTCAAGCCAACTTTGCCCCACCCACACAGCATTTCAGAAGGTGAAACAGCAATATCAAAGCGTAACTTGGGTGGTTGAAGCGGACATTTCGAATTCGACAGCATATTCTTAATTCTTGGAAAAAAAGGGGGCGGGGCCGGACTGCGTTCCGGCCGGCCTGTACACAATCCCTGGCGCTCTCCCAAGGCAGGCTATGTGGATAGAAGGGGCGAACTTAATAAACGGAGGTAGGCACCTTAATGAATATAGAGGCACTTAATATAGATTTGATGGAGATGTCTTGGGAATTGATTCGAATGATAAGGGAGATTGGATTGAGAATGTTCAGTGATGGGCTTTGCTATTGATTAAGTGCTTTAACCCCACTATACTTTCACTGTGTACTTCACGAACCGGACAAGTGAATGGAGGATAACTCGCTCCAACCGTGCGTGGCGAACGAAACCTTGGTTCATAAAGTAGTGCCATCTCTCGCCCCAACCCCTATTATCATTTATCATATAAGGGCACCAAGGGGCAATTGCTTCGCACCTGACTGTGATAAGCTTGCCCCCTCGAGACCATAAGTGGGGGGGGCCTCGAATAGCTTCGTAACTAGCGATCAAAGCCTCAAGCTTGGAAAGAATCCCGATAAGGTTTCCCGTCGCTAGAGCGTTTTTCCAGTGAATGGCCCAACAAGGGAGGTGTTAGTGGTTTATCATGGTCAATAATGCTAATCTCTCTCTTTGTGCCACCAAGCTACCCGATCCGGTGTTGATCGGGAAGAAGAGAAGAAAACGCGAAGCGTTCTCTTGGTTTCCCAACCTGTTGCTTCTAAAGGCTGTCCTCTCTCGGCTGGATGTTGGTCCAGCCCACTACGAGGATCCCGTATCCCGTACATCGTATTTCTCCGGTCCCGTGGTTCCTATGCCGCCGCGTTTCCCGGTCCTTTTCCTTTAGTGTTTCGACTCTCTGCTAGTTCAGTGGATGAGATGGCTGCGCTCCAGCTCACTCAAGAATGGGACGGCAGTGGTCCGCCGGCAAGCTCGTTCTGATCTTGGACGCAGTACATTGGAATCCTGATGCACCACCACGAACGCTACCGCGGCGGCGTCCGCCTGCGGTAAGGCACCACCCTGTTGTGCCAGCAGCCAACCCCGGCGTGTCAGCTTAGTTATCCTCATCAAGCCACTTACTGTCTGTCCGGCTTCCCAAAATCTCTTTGGAGCCTTTTCCCCCAGATCAATGAATAAGGGATTTTTCAGTTTATTTTTAAAATCCTTCACCCCGCCCTTAATTGAGTAAGAGGCGAAGCGCTATGCCGGACCTCATTGATCCGAGGGAAAACAAACTGCTCCCCTATCAATTGAATGAATAAATCGGGTTTCCCAATGCTTTTCCACGTATTCTTCCCAACGAGATACGCCACCTCGGGATGCTTTACTCCTAACCCCACAAGGTCCCGAGACGGAGCTTAACCTGAGTCTCGGTTAGGAACGGCGATGATCTACGTTTCACACGGCGCACGATTCCATGGATAGTCTCATTTGACATCGTGATGGAGGACATAGCTTACGATCATCGGCTTTAATCATGCCACTAGGCATTCGATCAGGACATTGCACAATGATTCGAAGACTTTGTCGCATCTCTTCGATACGGATACAGTAACGATCATAGCAATCTCCTCTGGTACCCACTGGTACGTCAGAATCCGATTGGTCATGAGCATCGTAAGGTGCTGCTTTTCGCAAATCCCAGCATACTCCCGGTTGGGATGGGTAGGCCCGGGGACCCCCTGGGCCAAGTAAGTGGGGGACCCCGCTCCTTCCCCCCCTGAGAACTGTACGTGGAAGTTTCCCTTCGTACGGCTCAAATCATTCTCAGATGCCCCTGTAACGCGTCCGCAGCAGGCGCAGGCATCCTTGTTGGTTCATGCACGTCCATAGCACCGAATTGAGAAGTGGCGGGGTAAAGAACCGCAACAGCGGGGAACTATGACCGATAGAGTAAAAACACTTAGCTACATCCGCAAGAGGAATGTGGTTCCGACCAAAGGTTTAGGGTTTCGGGCGCTCGCCGGGACGTTCGCGGAGTCCGCTTCTCAGGTCTCCGGACTTCCGTACCTTATCTAATTCAATGCCATAGGCTCATGATTCTAAGAAAGTAAATATTAAATAGCCAATAGTAATTAGATCCTATTAGATAGATCTTCCCTAAATCCTAACGGCCTGATCTAATCAATGCTTGGACACTACCTTAATCAATGTGAATAGCCATAGCGATAGTGATCAGGCCCTGATCCTGATTAATAGGGAACATCCTAATTCATAGGGATCCGAACTAGATCTCTGTTGTAGGCTCTATGGTATTCTATTGCTTCTATCTTGATTTGTCTTATATTAATTCTATTATATATTCTAATCTATGCTTGATCTTTCTAACCGGCTTGGATCTTAATCAATGTGAATAGCCATAGCGATTAGATCCTTGATCCTAATCAATGTGAATAGCCATAGTGATCAGGCCCTGATTCTAATGCATAGGGAACATCCTAATTCATAGGGATCCGAACTAGATCTCTGTTGTAGGCCCTATGGTATAGATTGCTTCTATCTTGATTTGTCTTAGATGGATCCGAGCTCTTCTATGCTATAGATATTCCCTGAACTTAGATGGATCCGAACTATTTTGGACCTAATAAAGGCTCCTCCTGATTGCTCCGTCTATAGAGGAAACAAGATCTATAGACGGAGCAGTGGCCATGCCCCGTCTATAGTGTAGGGTAAACCCTTTCCTGAGCGTAGCGAAGGGAAGGTTATCCCTTTCCTGAGCGTAGCGAAGGGAAGGGCCTGATCCAAGGTTATCCCTTTCCTGAGTGTAGCGAAGGGAAGGTTATCCCTTTCCTGAGCGTAGCGAAGGGAAGGGGATCCCACACTATTAGTTTTACTCCGCGTAGCGAAGGGAAGTAGATCCCCACTGTTCCTGAGCGTAGCGAAGGGAAGGTTATCCCTTCCCTTCGCTACGCGGAGTAAAACTATGGGTTAACCTGGATATATTGCTTGTATCTCCTTGTGGGTGCAGTCTATATAGACCCTGCCACATCCACCCTATCTTATTAGGATTCCCAATCCAGTCCGGTTACCGATAGTGCCATCTATTTCCCGAATCCAGTCCGGTTACCGGATCCTTATTCATCAATTCTAGTGGTGGATTTGGTATTAAGGCTCCTATAAATGTTATTGGCTCGGATCTAAGATTTAGAATAGGATATGGCCACTATATGGCATTGAAAGGGAATAGCAGGCCGATCTATGATCTATCTAGAAACCCATCTTAGAATAGTGGCCTGGCCCGGCCATGCATCTGTCGCTTCTATCTCGATATCCACCCTATCTTCTTTATTCAAGAGCATTTGCATGGTATATGGCTTTGAATCTTGAAAAGATTCTATATTGATTAAGATTCCCATAGCATTTAATATTCCCAGATCTCTTAATGAATTCGACCGGGTGTTTGTTCCTGGGCGGATCCCGAACTTATCTGAACTCCTAAACATAAGCCCGATTAGGGGGTTATTGTGGGGGGCCGGGGCAGGGGAGGGCGCCGCTTCGCCGATTCGACCGACGATCTTATACAATGGGGCTTAAAGCCGAGCTGATCCGCTTTGATCCAATTGTGGCGGAGAAAGCCACTTTCACCAAGTCAGCCACCTTTCGGTGCAGGTCACGTAACCCTATCCGAGCCATTACAGCTCGGCCTTCGCTTCTTGAGGCTTCCTCTACCCACATCTCTATGTGCCCGCAGCACCTCCGGAGAGATATGGGCTTACCATGTTCCATTAATAGCACCTGACCTATGCCGATTTCGGCGGACCGTGCTCTACCCCGGTGGACTCATGCGGTTCCGACGTGCCCAGAGGCCAGAGGCGAATCCGTTCACGGTCCGTAAGACCAAACACCAGTCGAAGGTGGCCCGCCTGGAACAGTCATGTTTTACTGGGCTTATACACATTCGCTTACCTACGCTGTCCCCCCTCAGCTCACCCTAGCCCCCCAGTTATTGGGTACTCCCCGAGGCTTCACACCAAGTCTTTGCAACAGTAAGGGCGTGCTTGAGCAGGGTCAGGCAGAACCGTTGTTGCCTGATGGGAACTTCCCCCATATTGCTATCAATGTCTTCATGTCGCACAACCTCTTAACATTACACCACTGAATCCCCAATCCTTTGCTTGCTGTGCAGTGACAGTACCAATATCCACTAATCGTTGTTTCCAGATACGGTTGCCGGTTGACATCTCTTCTGATTCGTCAATACGAGAAGCGAATTGTTGTGTAAAGGAATAAATATCTCGACATAAGCCAAGGGGCAGATCTTGTGCCACTCCACCTGGTCGTATGAAACTGGCATGCATCCTGGCTCCCGGGACTCTTTCATGGAATTCCAACGATTTTTCCCGCTCCTCAAAAGCCCACAGGGACGGAGTTAATGCTCCCACATCCATAGCATGAGTAGTTAAAGCAAGTGAATGATTCGAAATTCGAGTTATTTCACGAAATAACACTCGTATATATTGAGCTCGTAATGGTACCTCACGATTCAGAAGTTTCTCTACAGCTGAAGAATGAGCGTGTTCTTGGGCCATCATAGAAACATAAATAGGGTCGACGGCAGAACGAGCAACGAAACTTCACGACAGCTTTTTCGTACACGTTCACTTGCATCACATACACAGGTGCTCTTTGGACCGTGCAATAAGGTCACCCATAACACGGCTCTCCCACTTGAGTGAAAAGTTATGGATCCCCGGGCCATGCTATTACATGATATTGTAAAAATGGGGCGCAGCGTTGAGTTTTCGCCTTCGGCAAGTCTTTCAATCCATGAGCTCCCAGGTGACGCGTTCGTGGAGCCGAAGGAAGAGCAAAAGTGGGTCGAAGGTTGGCCACCCCACCCCGGCCTCGAATAGGATAAATTATTACAGATAGGGGGCCGGCAGGAAACGCGAAACTCTGGATCTCTCCTCTTTTTCGGAAACGCAAGATGAGGGTGATTCGAAAGGAAGCGTTTTCTCGTTCGGTCTTCCGCCAACTTGAACAATACGGGCTCCGTTTCGCCGGAGAGAGGCCGGGGCCGGAGGCCGGTATTTTTCACCGAACCAAAGGATCCCCCCCCTGGATAAATGAATGGATAAAAGGGGGGGGGGGGAGCTGGGTTGGGGGGGAAGGGGTGAAGGCCAGAAGATCGCCCTATTGGGAAGGAAGAGGGGACAGAGGATCCAATCAGGTTTGTTCGAGATGACAGCAGCGTTTCATTGCCCGAGGAGAAGGCCGAGAAAGGTTCGTTGGAAAGATAGGGCTCAGAGAATGTGGTTTTCTTCCCATTGTTCTACACTCCCTTCGTTCTACGGTTCGTTCCGCCAACAAAGATTTTAGATCCCCCCTTACTTAATCGATAATATCCTTTTTATATTGATTCCCCATTCCTTCCCTGCCAAGCCGCCTCTCTTCGCCATTCGAAGTACTAAAGGAAATAAAATAAAAGAAAGGCGCCCCCCTTCTTCTTCCAATAACTGAACTAAACCAATAGGCGACGATCCAAGAAAAGGCTTACTCCGTCCCCTGTAAGTTGTGATTCTTCCAGTGTGGAGTGACCCATTCCCCATCCGGGTCTCCCGCACTGCTCAAGTGTGCGACTCCGTATGAGGACCTCCTTCCCTTCTGCCCACTCTCCGTTCACACGGTTCCCAAAGCGGAGGAAGGGTAGGCAGCAGGTACCACGAGCCCTCTGTCCCACACATCTATCCAGAAGCAAGTGTAGTTCACCGGTTCCACCGAATGCTCCTATCTCTCGGCAAAGATCGTGTGAGTGTGCAGTTATGCTTCAGATGCTTTGCCATAGAATACAGAAACCTAGTTCCCGTTCTTCTCCGGTGCACTCGCTTTATATCTCCGACACACAAGGAAGGACGCGGTGGGAAGGAAGCAGCCCTAGCCCCTGCACGTCCGGCCGATCATTCCGCTGGCATCTCGCATTCACGATACTCCCCCCGTTTCACTGCCGCTCGAGGATGTAGTTGTAGATACGTTAAGCCAAGGGTCGTTGGCTCCATATCTCCTTCTACGACATGCTGTTGTCGTCGCCATATTCTATATGTCACTTAGGAATCTCTGCCTCGCTGCGGGTCTCTGCAGCACCTCCGGAGGAAACGGAGGACTTCATTCAGTGACTCCGCGATCGCCCTCTGAACGATCAGAATAAGGTGAAGCTTGAAGATACGTTTTGTACTCTATTGATTTCTCTGTGCCTCTAGTCGGGTGGGCGCCGGTCTTTCGGCCAGATCCCCCTAAGAACCGTACGTGCGAGTCTCCCCGCATACGGCTCACGCCATTTTTGACAAGGTGGCCCAGCAATAGTATGAATCCGCTGGTGAAATGTCCCCTGTCCGGTATCCTGTGCGCGTGAAATTGAGACTGCTTGTTGTTGTTGCAACTTTCCTCCAGGGAAGCGAATTTGCGTGTAGGCAGCGCTGTCTGTCGCACCGTAAACCTGTTCCACCTATTCATTGATCCATTGAATAGGGCCGGCCCCCCCCTCTTTCTCCAAGAATTCATGAGCCAGATGAAACCAACTGCTCCTACTTATCATATCATAGAAGTAACTCCTCAACTTGGACATCTTGATTGGTAGTGCCTATCTATTCATTCTAAAAAGAGAAGGATCAAGCTGAGCCTATTTCTTCACAGTAACTCCTCAACTTGGACTGCTCAAGTTCATTTCCTTCTTCAGCTCGGAAAAAGAGGAATCGGCCCTTTCTTCTGATCCATTTCTGGCCTTTCCATTTCCGTCAAATGACCCGGCCTCCCCTGGCTCTTTCACCGTCCGGGCTCCCCTCCTCCGGTTCCCCCTCCCCGCAAAAAGGCTTCTTTTCCTCTCTATGCTCTCGGCGCAGGCCTACCACGCTTCGCGCCTGCGGCGTTTTCGCCAGACGGTCTTTGCCATGCCAGTAGTGCCATCCTCCCCCGCTGGCTGCTTAGTATGGGTTGCCCCTCGCTGCTGCGTTCCGTTAGGCTATGGATTACAGGAACAAGTGTAGTTGAATGGGGCAGCAGGCGGGTTACACGTTCCACTGTGCCGAGATGTGGGGTGCAGGTGGTGATAATCACCCCGGGGTATGCGCGCCCTTGACGGGCACTCCAGGACCCGCCAACGCTCGTTCGGAGAAAACCCAGGCCGGGCAACCAAGGTGGGGGACGTCCTCCATTCATCCCCGTTCGGACCTACAGTGTGGATAACGAGGCCACCTTCACAACCTTCTCCCTTCTTCCCCTTGGGGGCGGTTCGCCCCACTTGAGTTGCTCAACCGCCCGCCTCTTGCCCGGTGCTCATGACGCGCTACGGAAGTTGCCTCCACGCGCCACCCGTGCCAGGGGACCAAGCAGGGCATAGCTAGCGGCATAGGAGCCGACTCGGCGTCAGCGGCTTCGTGCCGCACTGGAGTGATCCAATATGCGGTTCCGCACGTTCTACCACTTCTCCGTTCATTTCCGATACTGATCGTGAAACACCATGAGCAGCAGGATGTTGAGGTCCGGAATTCGAAGTGAAATTTCTGATTCGTTCGTTCCTAGTCGTCATGGGGAATAAATGAATAAAGAAGAAATAGATTATTCCCTTCGCGGTTGCCCAATACCGATAGAGAAATCAACGCATCTTCCGATCGATCATCAGCAATTGACCTGAGGGACTAATGAATAGAAAAGCGGAATGAATGATAAAAGAAACTTTCTACAATCGAAAAGTTGAGGAGTAGGTTTTGTTCAATAATGTGAATCCCGAACATCTTATTTTCCCTATTAGTCTTGGTGAGAAGAGTAGAATGATGGACCTTGCCTTACCTTCCAAAGGGTTTCAGCCCCTAATCTCTTTCAAGGCTCATGATCCGGTTCGAGAGCCGGCCACTCTAAGAAATGAATTAGATCCTAGATTCTAACATAGTTATAGGCCTGATCTAATCAATGCTTGGACACTATCTAAATGCCATAGCAACTATGAATTAGCGATTAGATCCTTGATCCTAAGGGATGTGAATAGCCATAGTGATCAGGCCCTGATTCTAATGCATAGGGAACATCCTAATTCATAGGGATGTGATTAGTGCTAGATCTCTGTTGTAGGCTCTATGGTATTCTATTGCTTCTATCTTGATTTGTCTTAGATGGATCCGAGCTCTTCTATGCTATAGATATTCCCTGAACTTAGATGGATCCGAACTCTTTTGGGCCTAAGAGAGGCTCCGCAATCATCTAAGAACATAGTTCTAGGCCTGGCCTGAATGCTCCGTCTATACCGTAGGCTCAATGCCATAGCCATGCCCCGTAGCAAAGGGAAGGTTATCCCTTTCCTGAGTGTAGCGAAGGGAAGGTTATCCCTTTCCTGAGCGTAGCGAAGGGAAGGTTATCCCTTTCCTGAGTGTAGCGAAGGGAAGGTTATCCCTTTCCTGAGCGTAGCGAAGGGAAGGGGATCCCACACTATTAGTTTTACTCCGCGTAGCGAAGGGAAGTAGATCCCACACTATTAGTTTTACTCCGCGTAGCGAAGGGAAGTAGATCCCCACTGTTCCTGAGCGTAGCGAAGGGAAGTAGATCCCACACTATTAGTTTTACTCCGCGTAGCGAAGGGAAGGTTATCCCTTTCCTGAGCGTAGCGAAGGGAAGGAGATCCCCACTGTTCCTGAGCGTAGCGAAGGGAAGGTTATCCCTTTCCTGAGCGTAGCGAAGGGAAGGTTATCCCTTTCCTGAGCGTAGCGAAGGGAAGGTTATCCCTTTCCTGAGCGTAGCGAAGGGAAGGTTATCCCTTTCCTGAGCGTAGCGAAGGGAAGGGGCCGGCCAGCACAGTGATGGCCCGTGGCCTGGGGTGCAGTGTGCAACCCCATAATAAGAAGAGTGGCCCGTGCCTTCCCTTCGCTACGCGGAGTAAAACTATGGGTTAACCTGGATATATTGCTTGTATCTCCTTGTGGGTGCAGTCTATATATTATAGAGCAGTGCCCATCCTATTGCCACATCCACCCTATCTTATTATGATTCCCAATAGTGCCATCTATTTCCCGAATCCAGTTATTTCCCGGATCCTTATTCATCAATTCTAGTGGTGGATTTGGTATAGGCTCGTATCTTGACCTGGAGCATATAGAAACCCATCTTAGAATAGTGGCCTGGCCCGGCCATGCATCTGTCGCTTCTATCTCGATATCCACCCTATCTTCTTTCTTCAAGAGCATTTGCATGGTATATGTCTTGGTTTAGTTTTTTCATTTTTAAAAGATTATATTCTCTCTATGGGCCCTATTAATGAATATTCCCATAGCATTGAATTAGCTGCGCATACGTAAAAAATGGTGCCACTTGGGGAACACATAGAGAACACAAGAGGCAGAACCCCCGAACGGAAAAGGTAATTGCTGTTTGAGCGGCACCTAATTCGTCATTTTTATCCATATGTTTTTCGTTGACTACTTCCTCGCCCAGATTCACGAATAAGGTGAGTGATGCTTTTTCAATCAATAGGGGAGGGTTTTGTCCGGAATAAGGTCTTTCAACCAATCAACAAATTATGTGGCGATGGATAAGTAGTCGAAAGAGATGGCACTATCACTAATGAAAATAATATTTATAAGGCTAGAGCTACACCAGGAACACATATTGGAAGAAGCGGGAGGACGGCTGGTTCGAATGCCGAGCACGACCTTTCTCTTTCTCTTTAGTGGTAGACCAACCAAGATAGCGCCACCTACCTCTTTATGGAGAATCACTTTTCAGTTCCCTTGTCGGCATTATCGTTCAAATATAGGCGGTTTTGCATGGCAAATTCCTTATGCACCTCCGAGCTAATAGGTTGTCTGCTATCACCTCGGCCCTTATTTTAATTCTAATGAATAGGGGGCGAAGCTTTGCTTAGCGGGCGACCGGGGAGTGATTGAAAAACAAAGATCTCGGGAAAGGGCCAAGTAAGGGTCTGGGCCCCCCCCTACCCTAGTAGTAATAAACTCTTTCGTCGACTATCGACTAGTAGTACGCTCGCGCTGGCTCCGATTCCACCCGCTCCATTTCCACTGCGAAATCGCCGCCTCATCCATCCCGTTCCAAATTGACAAACAGTGTTCCTCTGTACAATCTCACATAACACCGTCGACCTTCGAACTTTTCATTCCTTCATTTACATTCAATAGGGCTGTCTTTCCCTAGTCGCAGTATTCCTGCTGGCGTCCCCACATGATAATGATAACCACCTACGGCGGGGCGGCCGGCGTGTTGCTCCCGTGCAACAATGATGCTCTTACGAGGAAATAGGTCACGCATTCGAGCAAGAGCCTTTTTTATCACTTCAATATAGGGCCTTAAATAGAAATAAAGAAAGAAACACGTCGCCCGAAACTAATTAATAAAGGTGAGGGAGTGTTATCAAGAGAAATCGGCGAATGGTTGATACATTGCTCGCTGATATTGCTTCGTCTATCACTATTTGTTCTCCTTTTTATTCATTCGTTCCCCGGTGCTCATCTTCTGAGGCGCTCATAAAGTGATTGTTCGATCCGCCTGCAAAGAACTAACTGTTATGTAATAATTTATTTCACCACAATATTCGTTCTTTTGGGGTTAATGTTCTCAATGGTGGATTGATCATTCGCTATCCTTTTAGTTCTGGGAGGACTCCCTGGAGGAGGAGTTATAAAACCTGCGATTGCTACTGAATAACCTCCTTTTACTTCATCAATGATAAACCCTTTCACCTTTTTATTCGTTCGCCAAATCTTGTTCGGTTCCATCCAAGCTCGGTTTTGTCTGAAGATTTGTGGAGAAAGAATCAGTGGTTCACCAGCCACTACATCTGTGGATCCCACCAAATCATTCGACCTGGCGGCTGCTCGCTCTTTGATCAGTGATTCACCAGCCACTGGATCTATAAAGAATCTCTCCGAAATCTTCGACCCGGCGGCTGCTCGCTCTTTGATCAGTGATTCACCAGCCACTTTAACATCCGTGGATCCCACCTTCTTCGACCCGGCGGCTGCTCGCTTCTTGATCAGTGATTCACCAGCCACTACATCCAGGGATCCCACCTTATTATCAAACCTGGCGGCTCGGTTGATTGGCACTCTTGTAAGCTCATCTTGCATACGAATTATTGGGGTCCCAGGTCCTGCATCCACCAAGAACATTTTTTCCCTCGAGCGTAGAACTGGAGATTGCGAAGCGTTTCCACATAATAAGGGAGAACTGGAATTAGATCTTGGAAATAATCGACTCAAATAGATGCTCATCATAAGCTCCTTTCTTGTTCCTTCTCCTCTTCCTATTGATCAGAAGCATCTCCGGGCAGCCAATATAAAGAGTTGACCGACCGCTAAGATTCTCGATCTCTTAATGAATCTGTTCGAGAGAGCTCGATCGAAGGAGCATGAAGGAGCTCAGGAGGGCTAGATCGATCGGATGTTCTTAGTTTCAAGTGCTCGCTGAAATGTCTCATTATACCCATTAACGATGATGCTCCATGCTCGAAATGATTGGTATTCAAATGCATGTTCTAGGGATGAGAGGAAGAGCATGTTGTTGGCAAGCGTAAGCAATAAGTGCCTTTCAATATACCATATTTTATAGTACTCGAACAAAACCAGTCCCTCGTCCTTCCCTGCCTTTAGCTGCAGCCCCCCCCCACCCCTTAACTTAATAAGAAGGGACGCGCCCCGGAGATGCAGCTCGAAGCCCTATCAGAGAATAAATAGAGAAATAAGGCGATCGATTCCTATTCTCATCTTTGATTTCTATGGCTCTTAAGCTTTTTTCCAAGACAAGGAGATCAGAGCTGCCTTTGGACACCAACGATCCAATCCTAACCGCCGACACCAACGATCCGATCCTATGAGTTGGGTTTCGTCCCGCCTCGCCCCAAGGCCCTCAGTCAATTCATGAGAAAAGGCCACTCAATTGATTAGAACAGAGCTGGATTGGGAGGTTGTTCCTCGCCGTCTCTTCCCTAGCCACCAAGGCAGGCATTCCCATGCCTGTTATCTACTGACCTTTGAAGGCATGGAAAAAAGAAAGATGGTTTTCTAGGTCGATGAAGACACACGAACCACCTCCTTCCGGGCAGCGAACGCCATGTTAAGCACTTCTCTCACACCGATCTTGGGCTGCTTCCTCACCTGATTCTATCTATAGTTGCAACTACAGAAACAGCTTATTGGCCTTAGAACTACTGATACTGCTCACCAATAGTGTCATCTCGAGCTCTACCAATGATTTAAGAGCCCAGCCATCAATGATACGAACCCATCCCAGGCATTTGATTCAATGACGGAGGGGGGGTCCTTGGTTGGCTGGACAAGGAAGCATTTTTCCAGCCCTTCCCGTAAACACGACAGACTCCGGATCTGTTCCTATTTATGGGTTATCGGTTCAATTCCGATAGTGAGCATACTCGCTCGGTGGAAATGGTAAACACGACAGACCTGAGATCTGTTACTATCCCTTTCAAGGTTATCGGTTCGGATCCGATAGCGAGTCTATTGCTGGGTCGATCGGAAGGGGGGAAAACACCTCCCCCCCCCCCCCCCACCCCCAGGGCCCTACCTACTACGACGGGGCCACAGGCCGGCCCATCCCCCCTCCACAGATCCAAGGGTCGTGGTCCTTTATTTATTCATCTGATAGGGCACTATTCATTTCTTGATAGGGGGCTAGGCCATGGAACCAAAGAGGGCACTATTAGTTGAGCTGATTCTTCGGTAAAAAGGTGAGGTCCGGCGAGGGTTCTGTTTATTGTTCACATGACGATGACCCGGGAATAAAGAATAGTAAAGGCTGAGCCTGGCTGAGGGAGAGCTCGCTCGGCAGCAGGGTGTGCTCTAGAGTCAGTCTCTCCGGCCAGTCCTTTTTCAGGCTCCGGATGGGGCCTACCGGCAGGTCGGACAGATAGTAATTCTTTCAGTGTCCCGAATCCTGAATCCAAAATAAAGACTAATATTATGAATTAGCCTATTCTTGGATCTAATCAATACTAATATAAGATTTGAATAAAGACTAATATTATGAATTAGCCTATTCTTGGATCTAATCAATACTAATATAAGATTTGAATAAAGACTAATATTATGAATTAGCCTATTCTTGGATCTAATCAATACTAATATAAGATTTGAATAAAGACTAATATTATGAATTAGCCTATTCTTGGATCTAATCAATACTAATATAAGATTTGAATAAAGACTAATATTATGAATTAGCCTATTCTTGGATCTAATCAATACTAATATAAGATTTGAATAAAGACTAATATTATGAATTAGCCTATTCTTGGATCTAATCAATACTAATATAAGATTTGAATAAAGACTAATATTATGAATTAGCCTATTCTTGGATCTAATCAATACTAATATAAGATTTGAATAAAGACTAATATTATGAATTAGCCTATTCTTGGATCTAATCAATACTAATATAAGATTTGAATAAAGACTAATATTATGAATTAGCCTATTCTTGGATCTAATCAATACTAATATAAGATTTGAATAAAGACTAATATTATGAATTAGCCTATTCTTGGATCTAATCAATACTAATATAAGATTTGAATAAAGACTAATATTATGAATTAGCCTATTCTTGGATCTAATCAATACTAATATAAGATTTGAATAAAGACTAATATTATGAATTAGCCTATTCTTGGATCTAATCAATACTAATATAAGATTTGAATAAAGACTAATATTATGAATTAGCCTATTCTTGGATCTAATCAATACTAATATAAGATTTGAATAAAGACTAATATTATGAATTAGCCTATTCTTGGATCTAATCAATACTAATATAAGATTTGAATAAAGACTAATATTATGAATTAGCCTATTCTTGGATCTAATCAATACTAATATAAGATTTGAATAAAGACTAATATTATGAATTAGCCTATTCTTGGATCTAATCAATACTAATATAAGATTTGAATAAAGACTAATATTATGAATTAGCCTATTCTTGGATCTAATCAATACTAATATAAGATTTGGTGCGGAATCGGGTTTTGTTCGGGAGGGCAGGCCAGTAATATTAACCTACCTTTTCGGGGTTTGGAAATAACCAAATAAAGAGGTGTGGGATTGGACGTAAAAGGAAGGCCGAAAAGGTCGATAGCGTGAAAGCCGGTGGTGTATTGAATATCCCAGAGAAGGAGGGATCGGAACTCGAAGGAGGTGCAGAAGAAGCAGTGCGAATTGAAGCCACCGAATCAGGTGTTCCAAGTTCTATTGAATCGATGGAAGTAAGATCGGATGGTCACTGCCCCAGGGGGATTAAGGCTTGGATCTTGTGGGTTGATTTCGGCTAAAAAGCAGCAGATTCGGAACTGGAAGAAAGGGATTTCGAATCGTAATATTCGGCCAAAGTGCTATTCCGGTTGGTGTCCGACTGACGGATAGCTTATCAACTCGTAGATTAGCGCATGTTTCGTTGACGGAATAAGACTATTTAGGTTCCGAAATAGGACTAAAATGATGTAGTGGAATCGGTCGAAATCATGATGGGAGTCGGAGCATGTGCCCGATCCGGAGATAAAAAAAGCCATCGTTCTCGCCATGCATGGATCGATGCTCCGACAGGCCAAAATCCCGAACCAATCACTTATTAAAGGCCCCCCCTTGCACGCACCCCCCATTGAAGTAAAGTAGGGAAAGAAGGGGTCCGCCCCACCGCCTTTTTCCCCCCTAAATGAAGCCCCCCGAAGGGATTCAGTTATAAGTAGTGGGGGCGGGGTGACTTTGAATTGATCAATAGGGCGAAAAACTCAACTGAGAAATGCAGGATATCAGCTACGCGGCTCTTTGATCTATTTATCCTATCGCAATTAGAATAGTTCGGATCCATCTAAAAAGAATCCATACATATATATACATCTAATAGAATAGAATTCATCTTAGCTATTTCCCCGGTCTTTCATTGACTGAACCCGAAGGTTGGTTGCGAAGCCTGTTTCCCCATACCTCATGCTTGCCCTTATACCCCGCCTGACCAATCTCTGTACCCTGACCGATTCTCTGATAGACCCAGCCATGAACAGATATTGGATGAGATAGACCGGATATGGAGGCTTTGCCCTTCCAATGCCTATCGATTCTGAACCATTCGGATTCAGACTAGATCCATGCCTTCAACCCGACCGATAAGTAGAGGGCGAGCTATATTCTTTGTTGAATGAGGGTCAACAAATATGGAGGCTTCGCCCTTAAATAAAGAATGGCCTTACAGAACCCAACAAGGGACCATAAAGAATGAATAGGGCGGGGTCTGTATTGCATACCAGATCTTTCGATATGGATCGAATGACTAGATAGACCGGAATTGCTCCTATTTCTTATTTATTTATTTAGGACCCCTCATTCCCTATTTCTCCATTTAGGGGTTGGCCTATCCCCCGAAAGATAGAGTACGGGACATATCTGATCCGAGCGAATCAAAGACTAAATGTTAGATCTCAGTTGCCGCATCGGATCAATCAATTCTCCAATCCAATTAGATACGTCTTTATCCACTACAAAAGGGCTTGGCCAACCCAAACACAATGTTTACGGATCGCTAGCGCTTGAATGAAAACTAGCGTCTTCGCCCACTAGCAATTGAACTAGAGAATGTGGCTTCGCCGATCCGACCATATTCCCACTCTTTCCGATCGCTCACGCTTGCTAATTCAAGAATTGAATTGAATGCGGCTGGGCAGGGGATTTAAATGGACCCTGCTGAGATGCTGGGCTGGCTGAGATCTCTGATAGAAGGTTCCTTTTCCCTACGGTTAAAGTGCCTATTCCATTCCATCATAGAATAGGATGGTATAAATTGGGATGTCCTTGATGAAGGAATCGTAGGGTCGGGAAAATATAGGGCTTTCATGTAGAGGGCCCGCCCCCCCCATTGAATAGAGAAAGAAAAAGCTTTCGCCCCAGCTAATATTGAAGGTATTCTCTAGATGAAGGAACCCTTCGGCTTCGGCGGTAAGTGGTCTAAGCATTTAGCTTGGCTTTTAGGGCTCGCTTCCAAGATCCAACTTATTGCTCCTAACTATTCATTAAACAAGGATTATAACTTTCAGCTATTTATATAGCTGTTATCTTAGATGAATAGTGATCAGGCTCTTGATCCTAATCAATGTGAATATTCAATAGCCATCAGGTGATGATTCTAATATAGGCTCGATCTTTCTAACCTGCTTGGACACTACCTTAATCAATGTGAATAGCCATAGCGATTAGATCCTTGATCCTAATCAATTCAATAAGAGGCACAGTGACAGTGATCAGGCCCTGATCCTGATTACTACAACAGAGATCTAGCAGTGGCCATGCCCCGTCTATAGTGTAGGGTAAACCCTTTCCTGAGCGTAGCGAAGGGAAGGTTATCCCTTTCCTGAGCGTAGCGAAGGGAAGGACGGGTGTGATCTTGCTTTTCTTAGCTTAATGTTTCTTTTTAGATAGTGCATAGTGTTCTCTCTCTTTTTTTAGCTTAATGTTTTTTCAATAGTGTGAAATCTTCACGTGAAGCTCTCAGTCTTTTTTATAGTGCATAGTGTTCTCTCTTATTCAATAGCCTGAAAGAGTTTTTTAGAACTATTGTTATTGGTAAGAATATCAAACAACGTGGAACAAAAAGGAATAGGGCATAAGAGGGCACTATGATCAAAGTCCATAGAAGAAAGAAGCAGGAAACTAAAACCTTCTTCCATAAAGACACCGCTGCATAAAGTAAGATGACACTATGTCCTCCTTCCCTCTTCTCAGGCGTCATTGTGACGACCGTGAGCCCCGCAAAAGAGAGAAGTGCCTGAATACTATCCATCCTTAAATTGCGAGAAAGAGATGGGCCACTATAAGGATGATAAGGTGCGGTGGACGGCCCAGGGTACGAAAAGTGGCAGAACACCAGCTCTCGTAGTATACCTTTATTGAGGGTTATCCCTTTCCTGAGTGTAGCGAAGGGAAGGGCACGCAAAGCGGGGAAAGGCCTCATTGCTATTAACATTGATATTGAATACAATTCACACGCAATTAGGAATCCAGCCATTCTAAATCCTGATATACTGTTAAATCCCTCTTGCGACACCATTAGTAACATAAGTGATCCAGCCATTCTAAATCCCAATAGACTGTTAAATCCCTCTTGCACTACCCTTAGTAGTGCCATCTTCTTTTTGTTTTTTCCTTCCCCTCGCTATGCTCAGGAAAGGGATACCCTGTAGTTTTGAATCTCACACCGATGTATCTCAATCAATAGATTCTTTCTATTTATAAAGCAACAGTTGACAATAACTGTATTCTATACGATTCACTCATGCGAGCAGTAGAGAAAGAAATAAGGGAACCACTTAACCAGATCTTCTATATTATCCCCGAGCGCGGGATCGTGGTTCGTTGGCTGGTCCCTGTTCGGCGGAGAATCGTTCTTATTAGGTTAGGGGCGGCCGCCTGGCTGGCCGGTGGTCACCTGCGATTGGTAATGGCTTTGGCCATTGGGGAGCATTAGCTTTTTGGGTTCAAGCCGGCAAGGTTACGCGCTCGCTAGAGGTAGCGCATCTGTTTTGGGTACAGTAGTAGGAGGGCCCCGAAGGGCACTTGTGGGCGGGGGTGCCGTTTGTGGGGGGCCGGCCATAGGTTCGAATCCTGTCACCTTGATTGTGAATCATCCTGTGGTGACCCACAGAGGATGATGGGAAGAACAACGAATGAATCGGGAAATGAACACGAAATGTCAATGAATGAATCGTGTCATTATCTGTTATTTCCGGGTCTTTTCGTTGCATTCACTTACAACAAGAAACAACCACCTGCGTTTGGTGCTTCACCTTACTTTTTGTGCACTCTTCTTTCTCCCCCTGGTCCTTCGTTCCGTCATATTCCTTCTAACTCTTCCAATTACAACGTATTCACCAACTCCAATGCTAATGCACCTTTATTTTATCAAATCCCAGGGACATGGTCTAATCATGAGGGTAGTATTTCATCATGGTGTCGGATCCCAAGTTTTTATGGATTCCCTCTTTGTTATCGGGTCCAACCCCAAAGCCATAATGTATCAAAACGAGGAGGCCGTAGGGAAACTGTTTTTTGTTCCTTTGTCCCGAACTTCGTGAAGAACTCCATTCTATCTCTCCCTCGTTACGAACAACAAAGTGGGGCTGCGCCCCAGTTGTACACTCCCTTCGTTCCACGAACCCTTGTTCCTTCGCGAACGGAGTTGGGAATAAACCGGACTTTTCACAGGAGACGTAAACCCGCCCTTTTCTATGCGCCGCTTGACCCCGGCAGGGGAAGGAAGATGAGCCACTATGCTTCTCTTAATAAGGGCGCTAGGCGCTCCCGAAACAAGGGTTTGCGAGAAAGAGCGCATAGCAAGAAAAGGACTAATCTTTCGTTGCACTTGGCACGAGATAGCAGCTATAGAGCTTCGTCTATCGATGAACAGCGGATTTACTCCGCTGTTGGCATTGCTTTGTTTTTCTCTCCTTCCCTATCAGCGAGTTCCAATCCTTTTGTTCGAAATTTATTCGTTCGTACTGAACCGCTTGCAGAATCAAATCCTGTTCCACAAGATCCTATATTAGCTATACATCCTCCTTGCATTTATGCCGGAGACGTCGCCAGTGCTATGGGCTTTGGCTTATGCAGATCCAAAATGATGAACGGGATTGTAGCACTCTACTCGCCAATGCAAAAGGATGCCACCGGAAGGAATAGAACGCTTCGCTCTGCTGGATGCGTCGGAGCCCATGTAACAAGCGAGCTTTTTACCCTCACAGACGCGAAATGCCATCCCAGATCCGCTCTATTGTTGCGTAGCAATAGAAGCCTGCTCATGCTGCTTCGGCGGCGCTTCTTCGCCCTCTCTTCGCTCTGGACAGGAGCGCTGCTGATGGACACGGGGAGGGAGCAGGCGAAGCGTGTCGTTCGTAATGGAAAGAGAGATACTACTATTTTGCCTCTTTGTTGGACCGCCGGCGCGAACACAGTGGTCTCTGACCCGGAGAAGGACCAGGAACAAATTCGGATTTGGATCTTGACATGTCGGTGGTTTTTAACCGTAGGCATCTTGCCAGGAAGTTGGTGGGCTCATCATGAATCAGGTCGGGGTGGCCGGTGGTTTCGGGATCCCGTAGAAAATGCTTCTTCTATGCCTTGGGTATTAGCCACAGCTTGTATTCATTCAGTAATTATACCCAAAGTTCATTCTTGGACCTTGTTTCTCAATATTGTTACTTTTTCATGCTGTGTCTCAGGAACTTCTTCAGTACGGTCCGGATTGCTAGCTCCCGTTCATAGCCCTGCTACAGATTCTACACGAGGAATCTTTTTATGGCGGTTCTTCCTTCTAATTACCGGCATATCTATGATTCTTTTCTCCCAGATGAAGCAGCAGACATCGGTCCATAGAACCTATAAAAAAAAGATTGTTGTGGCGCGAAGTACTCTTGTGCACCTACGTAACTCGGCTCGCGCGCAACCAGGGAGACGAAGATTTCGCCCCCCCCCCCCGCCCCATTATGTTCACCCCCCCCCGTGGAATAATTTCGAGGGGCTCATTGCTGGTTCTTTAAAGCCACCAATGGATTTGCCGAGCCATAAGGGTCAATTTGTTCTATAAGCGGTCCGCAGTGGACACGCTTTCGAACTCGGCCGATCTCGATTCCGGAGTAACTGACCGCTGGATGCTCTAATGTTCTAAGATAGGGTGAGCAGTCTGCATTAATTATTGGCAGCGTTTGATCAGTATCTCCTTATTCATTATTGGATAAAAAGGCTGGCGGTTTTCGGAAGATGGCCAAGGATACTTTTTGAGTGGTTCGATAGCCGCCGGGCCGTTCGAACCAGCCGGCAAGGGATCTTCGCTATGATAGACAGTATCACTCAGGGGTTGCTACAAGCAACACATGATTGGCTAATGAAATGCCTATAACCGGAGTGCCTGCCGGCTGCATAGATAGTGCCATCCGTTTCGGAGGAAGGGTTTGAAGACGCTGTTCCCATTGGACCGGGCGGACTACGGTACGGCGGGCGAAGTCTTCTTGAACCAGTGCTTGGTCAGGAGAGAGCTGCTATCTGGGCCGAATTGCTCGTGTACCGGTCCCATATAGCGAATTTGGCCCCGAATACCGATCCGAAATACCTTAGATAGCTAAATGGGCTTCCGTCCAATACTTTGAGGTCGGAGAAAACGGGCCTTGATGAGTATGTCCATTGTGACCCGACCGGAAGTCGATTCGGAAGGTCAACCAATGCAGGAAGCGGCCTTCGCACTCTGCCACCAAGAGAGCGCCCTTCCCTTCGCTACGCGGAGTAAAACTATGGGATAACCTTCCCTTCGCTACGCTCAGGAAAGGGTTAACCAATAGTGAATGAATCCCGCCGGCCTTCCCTTCGCTACGCTCAGGAAAGGTATAACCTTAGATGGATAAGGTTTGAATAGGTTCAGTGGTGCGCGAAGGAAGCTATCGGTTCTGACGGGTGGTTCGAGGACGGGATGACATAGCAATAGGTCATCCCGCTGTTGCTGATGTTCACCGAAAGGTGATGTCAGCATCGGAGGTGGAGATTAACCCCAGCAAGTCCTTATGTTCCGATAACGGCTCTTTCGAGTTCGCTGAGCGGTTCATATGGAACAATGTTGAGATCCCGCCGGCCGGGCCGATAGTGTCCTTCAAGTGGCTCTCAGCTGCCGAAACAGATGTTTCACTATCGGTATTGCTAGAGCTGTTTAGGAGGATTTCTCAAACGGGACCCGTTTGGTTCTTCGTTGAAAAGGAGGGGGCGCGGCTTGACATCGTAGATATCATATGTTTACACCGAGATGGAGATCTCTCGGTATCGCGATGACATCTCCGATCGGCTCATTTCCGAAAACACCTGTTGAATGGCTGACTTCGACTTCACTAATTAAGAGTGGAAAGTGGAGCAGCTGCGACACATGACTGTTTGTTCACCAGCTGCGACACATGATTGTTTACCGTTCAAGTGAGTTCGTGTCCTCCGAGGTATGTGGGTTGGATAAAGGAGTGTGGCTCCGGCTTTATCTGTGAATTAGCCATCTGTAATCACGCCAGTTCGCGATTAAGCTATCGCTCAATCGCTCGGATAACAAGTGACGTTTTTTTAGTCAATGTGTCGCATTGTTTTGGGCTGACCAATATCTCTTGATACTTGACACACTGAGCAATCTTGATTTCTAGTTAGCGGTTACTGGACGGAGTGAGGAAGGGTCCTGGGAACAGACCAGTCTGAGGCTGGTATATGCGCGGAAGTGAAAGGGCCGGCCAATATCCCAGTGGGAAGAGTTGGCGAGCGAAAGCTCAGCAATGAGCGCATATGTAATGCCATATCAAGGACCCACGCCTACGCTCCGATACACGCTCGGCAACCTATAAGCCATAGTTCCGAAAAGCTACGGCCACTTCCGGTTCGATCTGATAGGGGAGCCACTTCCGGTTCGATCTAATAGGCGAGAGCGGGATCGATCCGGTCACGTCGCTGGTAGAGGAGGCAGGAGCTCTTGGTAGAGGCAGAAGCGGAGGGGCCTATTCAAACCTTATCCATCTAAGGTTATACCTTTCCTGAGCGTAGCGAAGGGAAGGCCGGCGGGATTCATTCACTATTATTCAATAGTGTAGGGCCTTCTCAACCGAAAGATGCACCCACCGAGTAGGGGCGATTCCCTTACCTTAAAGAGAGTAGTGCCCCCTCTTCCGTCCGGTGGGGGCGGGGCTGAGAGATGGCACTAAAAAACATATTGAAGGCTGCAGTCTATAAAGAACTCTATTTAGAATATGTGATTAAAAAAGAGTTTAGCTATCGAATGAATAAATGAAGCGATTCCCTTTTCTTTCCAATAAGCCCCCGGGACTGGGTCTCGGTCCCCCCTTTGTCGGGTCTGGGATTGAAGTTGGGGTCCCCCTGCCCCCCTGAAGAGGTCACTGGGGGGGCGTGGCTCCTTTTGGTATTTGTCAGTGGATAGCACCATATTGTGCATAACAGTGTCATCTCATAGAATCTAAATATGTCATTCCATATGTTATGTTCCAGATCGTGAATGAAGTGGATCACCAAAGATCTCCTATTGAGGGCTTAGCGGAAGTGGTATCATCGGAGCAGGCGCCGGGGGCCAGGAGCCTTTCAGCAGCTCAGCTCTCCTTCCTGAATCTCCCCAACCTAATAGTGCCCTCTTCTTGTCCGAGTTAGAGGTTCAACCACTACGATTTGTTCATACTACTTAACTTTACGTAGTAAGCGGGCGTTGCATTATGTTCCGGGATCTTCTTCTTTATGCTGGTCCTTCGTTTGAGAAACTGGCGAGGATGAGGGATGAGAGATTCACGTATAGATAGACACCGCAGCTTTGGCATCAGATATAGCAAAATCCGGTCACCCTCCCCTAACCCCTAAATAGTAGCTAAAGCTTGTGCGATCTGTGTTAAGGCTATCAACGGCTCTTTCCAGAATCACGCCCACCCCCCCCCCTATTCATTCGAGCTGGGCCGGGTGATGAAATAGCACGAAGAACCGGCCGACAGATGCTATTAGAGAGCCGACCCTAGAGTAGTTTTCCGGCGGAAATTTCACTTTGGAAAGAGTTAGAAACAAGAACGAAAATAAGCGAAAACCACGCTTCCGAGTGGAAAAGGTGCCGAAGAGAGAACTGCGAGGAGCCGACCCTAGAGAGGACTGGGTTGGGCCAACCTCCAACCTATGGTGTACCAATCAACCACCGGGATGCCGGCCGGGTAGCTAAGTTTATTTGGAAGAACTGCTGTTTCAGGCAGCGGAAAGGAGCGGCCTTTTTCAATATGGGGCGCCCTCTCCATACAAGTTCTCGTACAAGGTGAAAGAACATCACTTCGATGGGCGAGAAGTGCACCTTACCGGTGTTAGGCTCACTTGTACTAATTGTTCGAGACAGGAGCGGGTCGATACTTCTGTCAAAGAAGAGATAGTATTTGATAAGTACCGAAGGATTCGAACTATCTGGCCGGCCGGGAATTGTTGAGCAAAGGCAGGCTTGGGGCTACGCCCTAACGCTCCCAGCAATTCCACTCTTTCGCTCCTAATATGTCATCTACTATTATTGCCTGTCATCCTACTATTAATATTGCCGTTTGTCCTACCGCTGATCGGGTCCATATAGCTTGTTAGTGAATTAATCTAAATCAATGCTTGGACACTATCTAAATGCCATAGCAACTATGAATTAGCGATTAGATCCTTGATCCTAAGGGATGTGAATAGCCATAGTGATCAGGCCCTGATCCTGATTAATAGGATAGTGATTAGATCCTTGAAGGATCCGATCTTGGATCTAATCAATGCTCCTACAATCTAGATTGCTCGGATCGTTCTCTATCTTAGAATAGGATATCTCTTAGATAATCTCTTTTATCTATTTCGATTTTGATTTGTCTTCCTTTCCCTCGCTACGCTCAGGAAAGGGATAACCTGCTGTTAGTTCAAAAAATACTGCCCAGCCCCACCATATATCTTGATTTCACTCTTGAACCACGCATTTCACCCATTAATAACCGCTTAAACAACACAAACAATCCATATCGAGTAAAAGTGATCGAAATGGGTTGGTCGCGCGCGATGTTTGTGATCCGCCCATTGCCGCCTATGTCGGGAAGCTGTTGAACCGGATTCACAGCTCCTATTTACTCCGCCCTTCGAATAGAAGCTTCGCTTCCTCGCTGTTCCTGGAATCCCTGATCCAGTGATCGAAGTTCCCTAACCCCAACGGAAAGGCGAAGTAGTGGTATCGATTAAGTAATTGAGTCTAGTAATACGGAGTTAAATGCCTTGGATCCGGCACTATCGGACGGAAAGCCCGGATCTTTGTAATCTGTTACCTTCAGTTCGATCGTTCTATGTTTGAGCCTGACCGGCCGGTTCATATACGAATGAATATCTCCTGATCCAGATAGCCGGTGAGATAGCCAGATGCGAGCTCGGATCCTTCACTTTTCGTGTTATCGCGTGGTTCGGTTCTTTGTGAAAAGCCCTTATTTCCAGATGCATATTATTGACTTGAAGGCAAGACTAATAGTGCCCTCTTTCTACTTCTTCATTTCCTAGGGGCCAATCCCTTAGCGATGAACGTATTGATCGGTTGTTTGTCTACTAATCTTAGATTTCGCTCAAAGTGCAGGGGAGGTCGAAATCAGTAGTGCCCCCTCTCATTATATTATCGCGGCGATGGAGACTAAATCCCTATATCTGTCGTTGATCCAGAGATGACCGATATAATGAATAAGACCAAGCCGTAGTCGCATCGAAGATCGGGGTAAGCCGCCCCTTATTGATCCTTTCTTCATTCAGGGTCTTATTCATTCAAAGCTCCAAAGACCCGGGAGGAAAGAGAAAAACTCCCTTCTCCATCTCTCTCCCCAATGCACTTGCTGTAGCATGAAGTTCTCCCGACATTTCCATCATTAGTTCTTCCCGGCATATTCGGCAGCAAGGGAGACATGGTTCAAGTTCAACGTCGAATGCAGGTTATTCAGCTATTTGTGTTTTACTTTATCTCATATCGAAGGCGTCAGGAGACGGCAGCCGAAGAAGGCCATTCTTGGTTGTCCAGCAACAGAGTGCACAAAGAGTTGCACTATTTTTCGGTTGGACTACATCTAATAGCCGCCCGTTCTGGCCTACTCGGGCGATTTAGGAGCAATCGACTACGACCGCCTGTTCAATATTCAATATGAGGAAATCAATGTAGTTCGAAAGAATAGCAAATGGAAGAGCACTTGGGAGAGGAAGCCATAGCAGTGGGGCCCCTTAGTCTTATAGGTGATCGTTCAGGTCTTCGTTAAGTTCCCTTCAATATTGGCCGGCCCCGGGCCCTTCTACTACTCTTCTATCTCTTTATTCCCCGGCCTTGATTCGGAAATCGGAGGGATCTGGGATTGACAATAGTTTGGAGATCCTGTTCATTATCATTATAAAATGAATTGAATAAGCTTGCGATGCAAAATCATTGCAGGGGCCTATTAATTACTTATTGATTAATGTGCTTATTGGGGGCCGAGGTTTCTCGTTATCGAGGTCTATTCCCTACATCTTCTATATTAAGAATGCCGTTATATTATGTTGGAACAAATTGCTATGCGTCATTGTGCTGATATTGTAATGAGAAAGGCCAGCTCTGCGACGCCACCCACCGATTCAGTCCCGATACGGATTAAGGAAAGGTTAATCCCAATCGGAAGATTAGGGTCCTTGGATGGTATTCACAAATATGGGAAAATCGATATTTATCAAAAGAAATAAAGATCGATCACTATGAATAGGATCTATGGCATATAGGATAGCAGCGATATTAGAATCCAGGGCCGGATTGAGCCTCTTTATTGTAGAAGACCCGTGATGGAAAGATCGGCTTTAGGGAACGGATTGGCAAGCGAAGCGCAACACCACCCCGCTCCGAGAGGCGGGCCGGCCCCCCCCCGAATAAGTGTAGTCAAGGCGGCACCCCCAGCAGTGATGGGGCCAGCGCTGGTGAACGACGGTAGGGACCGGAACGAAATAAGGGGGAATAGGAACCGTAAGGTAACTGTGGTTTTCAACCATAGGAACCCGGAGGGACCGCCGGATCCTATCCAAGAAAGGTCACATACTGGTTCTTGATGGTCGGGGGCGATTGAAGAAGACCTTTGGTCGGCGTTGAGCACAAGACCAGACCCGTTGAGGACCGAACCTGAAAAAGGCAGGGACGGTCTCCGAACTCAATATAGGGAAATGCCTATAAGTTTTGTTGACGGGTTTTGCACAAGGTTATACCTTTCCTGAGCGTAGCGAAGGGAAGGAAGTGTGAACTCTGTTTCATGCGGACCGCTTATAGGACAAGGAGTAACCCGTCTCAGTCTAACTTCAGCAATAAGAGGGCCACGGCTTTTAGAGGCATTTCAACGGCGGCCTGGCCCCGAACATGATAGATTTGTCAAAGATTCAGAACGGGCCGGGCCTAGTCTACTCGGGCTGCGGACCCGGCAGTGCCTTATCGTGGTGAGCTGGACGAGGACACCTCTAATCGTTCCTCAACCTCTAATGTGACACGTTCCTTTTCAGTTCTATAATCAACAAGAATGGGGGGATCTCACGTCGACGGCTGGAGGCAGCAAGGATTACCGGATGGCTGACCAAATAGCATATCTGCACGAACAGATGGGCCACTATGAAGGATGACCAAGATCAACAAATAATAGTGTGGGATCTATGCTTCTGCTTATGGTTATTCCATTGCTGACCCAAGGCTTTGCCTTGGCCGGGCTCTTAATGCGAGGGCCGGCCCGGTGGTGGAGCCTGGTGCGCATCTCAGCTTTCCGGTCAAGAGATCCGGTGCATCGATATATATGCATCCCGGGTAGGATGTGTAACTTGCCTCCGTAATAAGTGATAAAGCCTCCCGGGCCTTCCTCATCAATAGGAGGAAGTGCCTTTGAGCATAACTGAACTCCAGAATACCTCCGCATTTCGATCATTTGAATATAGGGTGCAGTTTTCCCTCCAGAGGTGTATGTTCCAGAGGGAAAGTCGTTCACAAGGGTGCTGAGGGCCTCGGGGGGGGGTTTCGACAACGTACCTTCCGGCATGTTGGGTGTGTTCGATCGAGCTGTCACGAGCTCTAGTCGTAACGATGTCTTTATTCTCTTCCGCTACTTTGTCGGGTCGGTCGGAGAGAGCTACACCAGTATTGGACCTCTCATGAACCTCGCAACGTTCCTCCACTCAAGAGTGGAGGGTCCGGGCGACCCTTAACGAAAGAATCGGAGGGGATTAGATACGAGGGAATCAATCTCTTGCTGCTTCGGATGACAAAGATGGGCCACTATCGCTACAAGTGCACAGCACTCTTCGTCCGACCCCCTTTTTGAAGAATCAATTGCATCGGGACAGGTGTGGCACCCGAAAGAGCGGTTTCATAGAGCGGCGAAGCCGGAAAACAGCCAGCCGGGCCAGATCGGAGAGGCACGAAGTGAACCCCACACCGCTTTCTTGGGGTAAGGGCCGCTTTCGATTCCTTTCTCTATCAATAGGGCGGCGCTCCGGAGGCGGCGGCAGCCGTCTCGTATCAATAGTGCCGGATCCCAGCGTTAACCAAAGGCTCATCCGTTGACCAGGAATTACGCTGGCCCGCCATTAGCCCATCATGAAGATTCGGTTAACCCATGAACGATGAAAGGATTTGACTCCTCCAAAGCCCTAGATTCTTCCCGAGATGTCGATACTGACAACCCCCCCTTTTCCATATACTAAATCGATCATGTGATCAAACGACTGGAGGCTGCTAATGTCTGGCCGGATCATCATTGATGGCACGGGCCGGGCCACTGTTGGCACTATTTACTTGTGAGCTTTGGGTCGACCATCCATATCGAAAATCGTGATTGGCGATACAGATACATGCCATTGATAGCTAGCTCGGCATGCATCAGTTGAAGCATCCTCGGGACCATGGTTGGCCAGCCTCACTCGTACCCCCCATGGGAAAATATCGATCCAATCTAAGTCTCTCGCTTCCCTCCGATCGGCAAAGCATCTATTCCCTTTTCCATTCGTTCATTCGGGGCGGTCTCAGGCTTTCAATCTCTCTCTTAAGTTATGGATCATCGTTGGGAATTGCAAAAGAGAGATGCTATCACTACCTATAGAGTATCGTTCGATACTCTAACGCGATCCCTTCTATTTATAGAATACCAATCTCCATTAATGATTCCCTTTCCTTGACAAGCTAACGCGATCAATCCCATCTGGGGAACTGGCATGCTTCGCAACCTGGGGCTATACAGAAAGGCTAGATGAAAGGTTTCATGGCTGGAATGCTGCCAAAGTACCTGTTGCTCGATGAGTGCGTATAATAATGCGCCGTAAGTGGATTTAGGCAATGGCAGTAAGGGTAATGAACCATGTGAGCCACTCAATCTCTGTTTGGCGTCGTATTCCCACGGTTTTTAGCCTTTCCTATCTGGTTCTGATCCGTCCGGTCCCAAGGGCTGAGTGGTGTTCTGTTCTCTCGCCGGAGTTGGGTCCTGTGCTTTACCCGCTGGAAGCCGATAATGCTCGTTCCTAACTTGTTGAGCGGCTATCATTGTGATTGGCTCGGGGCAAAAAGAGCATATCAAACCGTGCGATTGTACCACGGGAGATCGTATTCTTATCTCCCTCTCCCCCCGAGACCCCCCCTGAATGAATAGGGCGGCTAGGGGGATGGGGGCTTATTCGATCCCTCTCGGCAAGCGGAGCTTGGCGGGGGAGCACAAGCGTAGCGATCAGGGAAGGTCTTCTGGTTGGAAGGTCAAACCCAGCCCGCCCGGGTTTATTGGGTTGACTGTCCGGTCAAACAACCAGCATCCAATCTCGGTCCTCGTCATTGCTCGGCAGTGCATTCGCTATTCGATCTTATCGTGAGGTATGGGACCGTGCAAATCTAATACTTCGATCCAATCTCGGATATCTGCGAGCTATATCGCATAAATCTATATGTAATGTCCCGGCAAGGGGTTCGGGAAGAGGCACTCGCAACGGTTCAATATTCATTCGGAAGGGAAAGAACTCCATAGAGGCACTCGCATGGTAGTAATTCAACCCGTCAAAGCCTTCCGGGATGGATCTCAGGTTCAAGGATCCGATCCAAAGTGTAACGAAGGGAAGGGCATGTTGTATATGCATATACACTATGGGCCCCACCACTATTGGCAAGAGTGCAGTGGCCGGGCTCCCGGATCACTTCTGTCATTAATAGAGTGTGGATCTGGTATTAAGGCTCCTATAAAGGTTCTTGGCTCGGATCTTCTCTATCGATTTAGAATAGGATATGGCCACATTGAAAGGGAATAGCAGGCCGATCTATGATCTATCTAGAAACCCATCTTAGAATAGTGGCCTGGCCCGGCCATGCATCTGTCGCTTCTATCTCGATATCCACCCTATCTTCTTTCTTCAAGAGCATTTGCATGGTATATTTATTTTGTCTAGTTCTTTCGAATTTTTGTCTAGTTTTTGAATCTTGAAAAGATTCTATATTGATTAAGATTCCCCTATTGATGAAGATTCCCATATTGATGAATCCTTTGAAGGCTATTGTACAACATCCAGTCGTATGGACAAGAATCCGAGTGTGGCTCTGAACTTGACTCGCACGGAGACGTGAGCCGCTTCTTTTCCAATCCTTTTGATAATGATAATTAGTAGGGGCATCTCTTTACCAGCGCTTCGCTCATCATATAGCTTCTACTAGATAGCCCATGCTATCTAGTAGCTGCAGGAGCTAAGTGCTATAGCTAAGTGTTATAGCAGCTGCAGGAGCTAAGTGCTATAGCTAATATCGCACGCCGCTTACATAGCAGTTTTTACTGTGAAAAGTAGCTAGGAGTTCTTGAGTTGCTCGGTCCCTTGGTTGGGGTCCCCTAGGGGGCTTCGCCCCGCCATCCGAGTAGGGGTATCCCTTTTTCACTTATATAGAAAGATGTGTTTTCGGACGGACAATGAATTGGTTTTGGATTCTGATGAATCCGAAATTAGCAATAGAATTGCGTTTCCCGCATAAACCGTAGCGGGGGGACTGGACGTCGTGGAATCCGAGACAATCTCTGCTGCTTTCAAGCAACAGGAAGCACTGAAGATGCTGCCACGGGTCGCGCCCCTATTCATTCATCTCATTGAATAGGGGGGGACTGGACGTCAAATCCGAGATGATCTCAGAGCAACGCACGGAAGGACTGGGGATCCTGAAGAACCGAACGAACAACCGGAGAAAGAATGCAATGCCTCTTCCACTTTATCTTTCGGGCTGGAAGAGCGAAAAACGACTTCGCCCTTAATTCTATAGACTATAAGAGAATAGGGAAATGGAGAATATCCAGGAGAAAGAGATCCAGTTTCTGAGAAATCGTTCTCTGTCATTAAGATTTCAGTTGCCGACACAGATAGAGGCTTTTCACTACAGCAAAACCTGCCGAAGCCTATGGTATAGTTGGATAACATACTCTGCCTAGGGCTACTCGCTCAATGGGATAGCTCACTCTATTTGTGCTCGATGCGACAAACAGAAGGAGTGGATGGAGTTTAGACCACGTCCGCAGACGGGTCCAGAAGGTAGAGTCTCATTCCGTGCCATAAGTGTCAGCTTACGGTCCTGGGAGAATGAATCGTAAACGTCAACCCCGGCCCTATCAATTCCTTATTTATTCGAGGGCCTAACTGTGGCTACACGTCCAAACGTGTATATACTTACTCTATCTCCTTCCGTTAGTTATTCGATGCATTTGTGCGCTTATCGAACCCGCAAACGGATGTCAACGGTTTCAACCAACTTATTAATTATTAAAAAAAGGGGGGCACACCGAAAGGCATTATAACTCTTTACTGCAGCCCGCCTTTTCCCAGGGATAAATGGCTGAGCTACGTGCCCCACCCCCCCTATTAATCAAAGGGAGGGGCGGCGGGACGCCGGAGCAACCTAAGGAACTGAATTCAACCACTCAATCCGATCCGAGGGATCTGCACCCAGACATGCGACTGGATACACGAAGATAGATTTCCGGATGACTGAGCCAATCAAATAAGAAGGAGCTGCTTGAATCGCCCCATTTATTCCCCTATTCATATTCATAAGGGGGTGAGATCGGAAAAGCAAAAAGCATGAAGAGAAAGCTAAGGCTGGACCCGGCTGCTGCGGGGCGAATTACCGCTTCTACTTCAAGGACCGATCCGGCTACTGGACACTGGGCATTTGGAAGACCCGAAACCCCCGGAAAGAAACATCAGTTTCTTCGGGTCAAGTTGATCTTTGAAGGTTCCGATGGGAGAGAAAGTATTTCCGGGCGAGGGGGATATCTCTCTGTTCGGTCATTTTCCGATCTCGACCTGGGGACAGCAATGTCTGTTGGGTCAGCTCACGGAAGTAGGCCGAGGGCCGGCCGAAACAAGGCCGAAGGTAAAGGGAACGTCCAGGGCTTCTCTCTGCAGTATGACGAACAGACGAGGAATAAGTGATAGGTCGTCTATTTGGTCGTACCGAACCGCCGAATGATATAAATAGGGATCATTCGAATAGCATCATCCGCGTCTGCGTTAGAAGCATCAAGCTTCCCATCCACGTTGGTAACCGTAAGTGACACTCTTCACTTCAAAGTAGAAAGAACGCCTGTTGATCCAGAGAGTAATCTTTCAACTCCCTCCCCCTTTCCCCCTCTCCTCCCTTTATTATCCAAATATAGGGGTGGGTGCTTCGCGCTTTATGGCACGCGCGGCCCGTTCGCTTTGCCCAATTATTAAGAAAAAGGCGGTCCAAGCACTCTTTTGGTTGCAAACCAGGTGTATCCGTCCGCAGCAACCTCCTCGGCAGATTAAGAGATCATGTTCGATGATTGATCGCTACCTCCTATGAAAGTTGGATCAGGAGAAAAGGGATTCGAACCCTTAACCTGTGGTTTTGGAGACCATTGTTCTACCATTGGAACTATTCTCCCAACGATTTACGAGCCAGCCGGCCAAAGCTGAGCGTAGCGGGGTAAAGAGGGAACTCGACTGTTTCGGAAACAGAGGGAGAGGTTCGATCATCCAACATCGAACGGGAAGAAGACCTTGACTCGGATAAGCAAAGGAGCGGAGCTGCCCCCAAAGGCGAAATCTTCGAGATGATTTCTCGGTCTCCGGGATTTGATTCCGAGAAATAAGAACCCCCCCCCCACCCCCCTTCAGGGGGGCGCTCCGCCCCGGGCACCTTGGAAGCGCTTCGCGCTTTCTCCAGCTGTTTCACCATGCAGAAGAACGAAGAGACGGGGGCGAAGGAGGAACCGACATCGCATCGCTGTCGAAGGCCTCGCATGACCACGCTCTCCCTTACTTTACCCCCCTTTGTTGGTAAAGCCGCGAATCAGCCACCGCACCTTATCTAATTCAATGCCATAGGCTCATGATCCGGTTCGAGAGCCGGCCACTCTAAGAAATGAATTAGATCCTAGATTCTAACATAGTTATAGGCCTGATCTAATCAATGCTTGGACACTATCTAAATGCCATAGCAACTATGAATTAGCGATTAGATCCTTGATCCTAATCAATTCAATAAAAGGCACAGTGACAGTGATCTGGCCCTGATCCTGATTAATAGGATAGTGATTAGATCCTAATTGCGATAGTCTCTATACTATTAGATTGCTTCTATTTTGATTTGTCTTAGATGGATCCGAACTCTTCTAATTGCGATATATTCCCTTAACTTAGATGGATCCGAACTATTTTGGACCTAATAAAGGCTCCTATCTAGGCCTGAATACTATTCTATAGTTGTAGGCCCGATCTAATACTATTTCGAACCGGCTTAATCTCATAGCCATGCCCCGTAGGTTAACCCTCGTAGCAAAGGGAAGGTTATCCCTTTCCTGAGTGTAGCGAAGGGAAGGTTATCCCTTTCCTGAGCGTAGCGAAGGGAAGGTTATCCCTTTCCTGAGTGTAGCGAAGGGAAGGTTATCCCTTTCCTGAGCGTAGCGAAGGGAAGGGGATCCCACACTATTAGTTTTACTCCGCGTAGCGAAGGGAAGTAGATCCCACACTATTAGTTTTACTCCGCGTAGCGAAGGGAAGGTTATCCCTTTCCTGAGCGTAGCGAAGGGAAGGTTATCCCTTTCCTGAGCGTAGCGAAGGGAAGGTTATCCCTTTCCTGAGCGTAGCGAAGGGAAGGGGCCGGCCAGCATAGTGATGGCCCGTGGTTTATATATAACATAGTATATATCCACCTTATCTTCAGGGTTATCCCTTTCCTGAGTGTAACGAAGGGAAGGGCATGTTGTATATGCATATACACTATGGGCCCCACCACTATTGGCAAGAGTGCAGTGGCCGGGCTCCCGGATCACCTCTGTCATTAATAGAGTGTGGCAGAGTCCGATCTATATTCACCCTATTTTAGAACATTGGAACATCTATAGTCACATATATTGTAATTCTTAATTTTGAAAAGATTCTATATTGATTAAGATTCCCATATTGATTCATTCCGTCACACAGGATCAACACGAAGCAGCCGCATCCGTTGCCATCCGGATCAATACGGACAAGAATTGAAGATGCTAAGTGCAGGGCCACAGTGAGATACTCATATTTATTCGTACTACCGGTACAACACCCTGAAAAGCCGGCTTCTCCCGTAGATCCACGGGAGAGCTGAATTCCCAATAAAGGCTCCTCCTGATTGCTCCGTCTATAGAGGAAACAAGATCTATAGACGGAGCAGTGGCCATGCCCCGTCTATAGTGTAGGGTAAACCCTTTCCTGAGCGTAGCGAAGGGAAGGTTATCCCTTTCCTGAGCGTAGCGAAGGGAAGGTTATCCCTTTCCTGAGCGTAGCGAAGGGAAGGTTATCCCTTTCCTGAGCGTAGCGAAGGGAAGGGCCTGATCCAATAGTGATCTCACTGTTGCATTTATCGAGATGACACTATCTTAGTCAGGGATCCGGCACTATCACTATCTTGGATCTAATATAAATGCGATAGGACATAGTATGGATCCGATCTATTCTCTATAGTCTATATCCACCCTTGGATCTAAGGCTCTTAATAGCCATAGCGATAGCTACTAATAGAATAGCAATAGCCTTATATCTACCTATTAAGATAGTGCCATCTGATAGACAATAGCTAATAGAATAAGCTGATAGGATATGGCTCGTATCTATAGATGCGATATTCACCCTATCTTAGAACATTATAACATCTATTTCTCATAAGATTTTGTTTTCAGGAATCACTTCCGGCTATGGAAAGAACCGAACCTTCGAAAAAAAGGGGCCGGGCCATTGAAAGCTGCATCGCTCGATGGGCATCTCTTTTATCCCCTCTTTCTTAGAGTGCTCGCACTCGGCCCGCTGGCCGACAGGCTTGAGCTGTGCTTCAGGGACATGCGCTGCGGCAATGTTGGCTCTAGATGTGGGCTCGTACTGTGGCAGGCACCAGAACCATGTCTCGAATGCCCAGACACATAAACTCAGATCCACCACTATTGTCGCCTTACTCACTTGCTTAATAGGTCTGAGATTCTTTATGATAATGTATGTTCGCTCTTCATACGGGAGAAACCATACTGATTCCTGACGCATTCTCCGGGCGGGATCAAACGGTTTGACTCAGTAGCGGCTGAGTCAAGAAGACCTTTTTTCACTAGCCATCCATGAAAATAGGTTGTCCGATGTCTGCTCTTGAGCGAAGTGCCGCCCCCTATTCAATGCGGATCGTTTCTTTCTTTATTGAATAGGGGGGCGGCCGGCCTGGCCAAGAAGAACCCACCAGGATGCGGCCGGAACCAGAGGTACATCTCCAAGCGTTATTGTTCGAGTACCCCGCCGCTCGTCAATTCCGGAACCAGCCGACCCCAGCCCAGCTTGACCCCCGTGTAGGTTCGACTAGGCTGGCACATCGGTTGCATCGCTCTCGACGGAGGAGGTAAACCCTATCCCGCCCGGTCTCTTTGGTTCACTAACTGCGCCGCCTCGCTGTCGAAGACGAGAGTATTTTCGTCGTTCCCTTTTGTCCATCCAATTCTCCGGTCGTGGAGTGCCCACCCAGTTCTAGTGTCGAATTTTGGCATGTAGATCGGGCGTAGCGGGCTTGGCGGCTCACTTGCATGGAGGTGGACTGGTTGGATCGTCGTCGCCAGTGTTTCGGAAAAAATACTAAAAGAGATGATCGATCTCTCCCTCACCCCTTCTTTCAAGGTCCCTTTCCCGAGTAATACGAGGGGAAGGGGGCCAACTCGAATCAGACTATTAACCACTCTATTCTCTATTGAATGGGTATAGCAGAGCAAGCTGGAGAGGGCGAAGTCTTGGGGACACGAGCGAACGTAGCTAAGGGCAAGCTGGGGAGAGCGAAGTGGGCTCCAGTTCTTTTTTAAAGAATGAATTGCCGAGCAGGAGGACTTGATTCGGGGGAACTGAACTGATCGAGTCCACTGGTAGCCGACCAATCCATAAATCGACGGGTTGGACAGAGAGAGGAGGTCGGATAGTCGGATCCTGGAACGGAACGGTCAGCTGAGAATAAGTAGACGGTTCGCAAAGGAAGCGGAAGCAAGGGTCGGAGAAAGATGAACCACTATGCAGGCCCGGTGAGCTCATTGATTTCCGGATAATTCAATATATGACGATGCGATCAACGAATAACTCATCCCAGTTCAAGCATAGAAGGCCGGGCTGGGCCAACCCCTATTATCAGTGAATCTCGAATACCAGCTTCGGATGGGGTTCATCTACCTGTGAACCAACCAGATAGCCTTTCCCAGTGCCCGATGGGGCTTCTTCATTATCCAAATAGAGGGTGAGGGCGAGTGAGATTGGGCAAAGCATGGCCACTATACTTCGCGTTTGGTTCATAGCCTTCCGTTTCCCTTCCCCCGCTCTACTCATGTGGGTTATTGGGTAGTAACTGCTAGGTCCATTCATCAGTAATCTTTATCGAATGAGACAATATCATCTAATATCGAGATGTAATATAAACCTCCTCTTTGGTCCGCGAGGAAACCGCCTACATATTCTCCCCCGGCCGGCCCACTCTTTTTCCAGCAGTTCCTTCACCAAAGATGTGTCAAGTGTCATCAGGACACTACTTAAGAGGATTCTGATGACACCGCTTGATCAAGACGACTATCCACCGCACGCCACCAGATACGAGTCCTTTATCGGGGCGAATCGACATTGATCTCTTTATTCGGCCCGCACGCAGGGGGCTTATTTCTTCACCCGTGACGTGCCATTATTGTATATTCGCTCATATCGTTCGGTTGGCGAAATTCCCAATTTATGAGCTGGCAGTCGACTCAACAGGCCCCCCCTATTCATTACTTATTCATCTAGCTAAGTAGTGGCCATGCATCTATCGCTTCGTTCAAGCTTCATTTTGGCTCCGAAGTGACCGGTTCTGAGCTAATCTTTATTCCCATTTGATCGGTCTTGCACAATCTCAATCCCATTCTTCTTGACCCCTGCAAGATAAAGTACCGGTTAGTACGTTATTCATTCTAAAAAGAAAAGGATCAAGCAATCATCTTGATTGGTAGTGCCTATCTCTTCATCACAAAAAGAGGAGCAGGGCACGGAAGAAGACAAAGCAATGACCGATCATCGTGAATCGTAAGCAGGAATGGCCAGGCCATGTCCTCCTCCTAGCTCGTAATCTCCATTCAATTCAACGTCTTCATTTCGGTATCCTGACTGATAGCAATAACCCGGGGGGAAGCGTGTACGCACTTTCCAAACATGCTATTTCGAAATGAAATAGTAAGTGTTCTCTTCGTATCCCCATCTATTATTATAGAGTAATAGGCCGAAGCTCTGCGCTCCCCGGGAATGCATGGAAGGGAAAACTTCCGGGAAAATGCATGCAGCTGAAGGGCGAGCAAGGGCGGAACAAACAACCATAGTGATGGGCACATGACCGATCAAAGAAAGCATTGAAGAACAGGGTGCCCTTATTTCTCAATTGATTCATCGATCTGGAAGAACAAGGGCTAAGCCCTTCTTTTTCAGGGGGGTGGGGGCCGGGGCCCTTGAATGAGTAGTATGGCAAATGACCGATCTACCAGTAGGAGGTATTCTCATTTTGAGGTAGCCTCTGCATTTCTTTATTCATTGGGGAGTTCGAGTAGGAAAATATCCCGCCCGGCCGGGAATGCAAGCGATAGCGAGTAGTGCCCCCTCTTCATCATTCTCATTAGAACCAGGAGACCCATCATGATCCGGTGGATCGAGATCCATCTGTGCCGGTAGTGGCGGCATAAATCATAACTATTCTGTGGTAACCCCCACCTTCAGATGCTGGTCCCTTGCGATCTAGAGGAATAGAGAACAACTTGGAAGCTGGAATAGAAATGGACGGCAGTAGGGTTTGAGGGAAACGTCGAATACGAAGAATCCAAGGGAGTGATGGTGTTTCCAATCTCATCCGTATTTCAATCATGCGAGGTGCCCCTTCCTTCGGGGGAAAGATTGATTCATTGGATAGGGATCAATCCCGCATTACCCGTCTGGGGTTCCTGGTGCTATTTCCATAGTGCCATCTCCCCAGTTGGGCGAATCGAAGATTTGGTCCGTGGTTCCGATCGATCCAGATGAGGAGAGGAGCCTTCGGCGTTGACTCGACCAAGTTCGAATCGAACGGGATTGGGTTGAATAACCATATTCATGGTTCATCCCGGACCACAGGCACCTCGGTCAAAAGAAAGATCCTCTACCTATTCCTTCGGGGGCTCGGAACCTAAGACAAATAAAAAGACTAAAAGAGATCTAATTCTTCTTATGTTTGTCTCACACTGAACCAGATATAAAGAGAATGGGTTTACCCGAGATCGAATGATCCTTTACTATGATTATTCCGAATTCGGTCTTCTAAGTCTTCGGCCAGGTATACGAAGCAAACCCTACAATAGCGAGAATAACCCATTCGCCATTCCCTTTCGTGGCTGGGCCGCACCCTAAACGGAATGAATAAATAAGGGCTCTTCCAGTCTCTCTCTATACGCTGCTCCGTCCTACCATCCATGGTAGTGTCTGGAGGCGATAGGAATATCGTCAAGCTCTCTCCCCATTCTGGTGCCCTATCCATTACTTATTCATGAAAGGTTACTCCTTCGGAGCCGAATGAAAAGGATGATTCCTCGTAGGCTCCTTCATCCATCTCGAAGCACCCTTCTTAAAGCTCCCTCCTCTCCCAAAGTGTCCAGTGTAAACGTTCTCCATAGATACAATGGATGGGCTTGCCCGAAGTAGTAGTAGGTAGATGCATCGAGCCCTTCCCTTCGCTACGCTCAGGAAAGGGATTCTCCTGCGACACGATATCTATAAATCTACCACGAACACTGAATCGATCGAGGGGCACAGAGTTCTCTTTTGATGAGTACACCTCTATGTCGGGGCCGGGGCAGCTTCAACCTATCAAAGAGCTGCCTCCAACTGCAGGTGCATTCCCCTCTCCCTATTCATCAATTCATTTATTTATGAACAGCCTCGCCTTTTTCTCTGGTAGAGCATCTAGCTCTTATTCATCCTACCATGCTGATCCCTGCGGCTGCCATGAACATATCCTCTGCTATGATGTCGTTCTCGTACACCTAAATAGTAACACCTATTTTCCAATTCTGAAAGGTGCCTAGGAGCACTCTGTCCGTCAGAGTAGCACTTTACAAGGTCTCCGCTACGGGGGGCACACATTCAACAGTCTACTTGTGCATGCCCCATCTCTGCAAGGACATGCAATTGATTCATTGATTCGAAGGGGAAAAAGTCGTGCACTCGGCTACACTGTCTCCATTGGCATTCTTGCCAAAACCAAAGAGGAGTTGATCGAACAGGAGCCAACCCTATTATTGTATTGAGATACAGGGGCGGGCGGGTGTTGGCGGGCCATCAACACGGTAACGCCGGGGAATAACATGACCGATAGAGGGCGGAGGCAAACCCATATCTTGGAAGGCACAAGAGCAGTCATGAAAGCCGAAGCCTTAGGCCCCCCCTTAATCTTTCTATTCTAGTAGGGTTATCGGTCGTTAGACGACCCCCCTCAGCCATAGTGGACCCTCTCATTATTCTTGTTCAAATGGATGAGGCAAAGCAGCTCAATCAAGGTCAACGCTTCGGAGCTCAAAGAACAGTCGGGCACATTGAAGAAGCCCGCTTTTCCCCCGACTTTCTTATATATACCCATTTGTCCCGTCCCGAAAACGACGTGGCCGGCCTTGAAGGACGGAGGGATCCGACACTATTCCTGCTAAGCTTAACTTTTTAAGTCATTAGGAGAAAGAGCTGGAACAACATATATTTATTTTTTCGAGGGGGGCGGGCTTTTTGTTTTTGGTAGAGCCGGCTTGGGAAGGCCGGACTCATCTTTGTTTGTTGGGAAGCATAATGAATCTGGAAAAGACATTCGTTGAATGGCTAAAATTGGGACTTATTTCCCGGATCAGATTTCCTCTATTGATTTCTCCGGAGCTAACAGGACCGAACACAGAACCAATTCATAAATATGGGAAAAAAGATCTAATAGAATCTTTTCAAAATTCAAGATTCAAAAACTAGACAAAAGGGATATACCTGGGAATCCTAAATAGATAGGAGGTATAAAGAAGATAGGGTGGATATACATACTATAGAGAATAGATACGAACCATCTATTAGAAGAGTGGCCGGCCCTTCCCTTCGCTACGCTCAGGAAAGGGATAACCTTCCCTTCGCTACGCTCAGGAAAGGGATAACCTTCCCTTCGCTACGCTCAGGAAAGGGATAACCTTCCCTTCGCTACGCTCAGGAAAGGGATAACCTTCCCTTCGCTACGCTCAGGAAAGGGATAACCTTCCCTTCGCTACGCTCAGGAAAGGGATAACCTTCCCTTCGCTACGCTCAGGAAAGGGTTTACTAGACGGGGCATGGCCACTGCTAGATCTCTGTTGTAGTAATTAGGATCAGGGCCTGATCACTGTCACTGTGCCTCTTATTGAATTGATTAGGATCAAGGATCTAATCGCTATGGCTATTCACATATTCACATTGATTAAGATCCAAGCCGGTTAGAAAGATCAAGCATATATTAGAATCATCACCTGATGGCTTTAATTGATTAGGATCAAGGATCTAATCACTATTGAATAGTTGCTATGGCATTTAGATCAAGCCGGTTCGAAAGGATTTAGGGAATATCTAGATAATAGGATCGAATTCCTATTGGCTATTTAATATTTACTCTCTTAGAATCATGATAGTGGCCTATCTCCTTGATTGTATCATAGACTTATCGCCGCCCAGATCTCGGCCGTGCAGGGCTCGATTCTTTCCCTGATGATACATCCATGTAAAAAATCCGGATTAGCTCAGTCGGTAGAGCATTGGACTGTTAATCCATGGGTCGCAAGTTCGAGTCTTGCATCCGGAGTTGGGAGCCGGCCCTTCTCTTTCTTCTCCCGCGTTTTCCCCCGTTGCCCGTTCTCCCGTTGCTCTCTCTCCCCCTCGCCCGAGCTATTTTGTGCTGTGCTAAGAGTGGGTTTTTTCATCGAGTCCATCCCCTGCTGGGATTGGGCTCGAGCTCTTTACCCGATCAACGAGGATTACGACTTTCGGAAAAAAGGATGCTCGAGGTTATACCTTTCCTGAGCGGAGCGAAGGGAAGGCGGGTGCGACTCATGTCGGTAATGTGCAGGAGACCCGAGATGCCAGCTCTTGGCGCAAACAGATTCTCTCGACCCGGTAGTGCCCCCTCTTCCACCCAATATAACGTCGCTCTCTCCCTTCGTCGAGGTTTATCCTCGGGCGCTGGCGGGCGACATATCCCGAACCTTCCCAGCTGAAACTCATAAAGGATTAAGAGACTCAATAGTGATCAGATCCTATTTGATTCATTTTCCTCATATTGATAAAAGGTGCCGGAAAAAGAGAGATTTCTTCGGTTCACACGGGGCCGGCAAACGGCAGCGAGATAGCGGATCGTGTACTGAGCCTTCGCTGTTGATAGACAGCATAGTGGTGACTCTCGCTCGAAAGCAAGGCCGAAGGCGAGCTCGTCATGACTGCTCTTGCGGTACCCTTAGATGAATAAGTAATGAATAGGGGGGCCGGGGACCTTATTAGATCAGAGAGGCGTCTTGGCCTGGGCCTGCGGCATCCAGCATTTTGTCGATGTCGTACCTCATACATTATTTGAGATGGCACTATACGGTGTGGCATGTCACTGAACAGCTTATAGTTGCCAAGATCGTGGTGATTCGTGTGATGTGAATAGTTGCCGGAGCTGATGTCATGAAGTACAGGTCGATGTAACTGCCCCGCAGAAGGTTGATGCCAATCTGTCGGATACTTTGTCTGCCGGGAAAGGACTAAGCGACCAGTGGCTTGCTCAGCCCGAGCAGTGGGAGGGAAAAGGTGCAGTGTTACTCCCTCGTAAACTCCACCTTGTTGCTCAGAGTCGCGTGGATAGCAAGCATGGGAGCGGTTTGCGGGAGTCTTTGCGCGGCGCTGTGCTGCTGCAATTTACCAGGCTAAAAGCCCAACCTTTTAACACGGCTACTCAGCGAGGGGTGGGGTCTTAGAGACTGGAGACCGAGACCACCCTTCGCGCTACTAAATAGAAAAGGTTCTTCAACTCGACCTCGGCCCGCTCCGCCCCGATGCGGGCCATGCTCTCGTGCTCCTTCCCCGTTCGGAGCAAATGGGCCCGATCAATTACGGGAGAGTAAAGGTTTGAGGCATCTTGCGCTCTATCCCAGCTCCAACCACGGTCCGGGCCGGGTAGAATCTATCTCTCAGCGATTCTTTTCTCCGCTAACCACCCTTCCTTCCCAACCCGGACCGGACCAGCAACCCTGATCACCAACACCAGTCTTCGTTTGGAAATCGATCCCGGCCGGATCTTCGTCCTCTTCACAACTGTACCGGATCTTCGTCCTCGTAACCAAGGATTGGATCTTCGTCGTCAACAGCAAGCAACCCCGCCCATAGTGGGTCATCCGCGTGTACATGTACTGAAGGGAGAGGCCTGATGACCACCAATCTCTAAATCCTCTTAGCCGCCGCCCCGGCAGAGCACTCTTTTGGGGCATAGGGATCACCAAGTGTGGAACTGGTGCTAGACAGAGATCTCTTGTACGTAAACTAGGTTTACGGTCAAACATGTTGCTCCCGGGTCGGCACAAGACAACCCTTGAATCAATGGATCTATCCCACCCAGAAACTACGCTCAATCCCAACGCCCTATATCTGAAGAATCAGAGAGGGCACTTTTCTAGTGGCCGGCCCCTGCTCCAAGATCCCCTTTGGATGCGGATCAATCAACTTGTACTTCCTGTCGCCACCCTATATTGAAATGATCAAAAAGGATCCCTATATTTAGAGAATCAAAACTCTGCTCCGAACCTATTGAAAAAAAGAAAAGAGATGGCACTAAAAAACATATTGAAGGCTGCAGTCTATAAAGAACTCTATTTAGAATATGTGATTAAAAAAGAGTCAACTATTGTTGTTGAATTGATTCTTTAGAGCAACGCGGAGGCAACTACTTGAAAGAGATGACACTAAAAAACATATTGAAGGCTGCAGTCTATAAAGAACTCTATTTAGAATATGTGATTAAAAAAGAGTTAATGAAAGATTGAAAAAAGAAAGAGATGGCACTAAAAAACATATTGAAGGCTGCAGTCTATAAAGAACTCTATTTAGAATATGTGATTAAAAAAGAGTCAACTATTGTTGTTGAAATGTTTCCGACCCTATTCCTTATTCGGTCCTCGTTCAAACGCTGTTTCCCGATCCCTACCCGTTACAGATACGTCGAGACGTAGGCGGCACTGTTCAGTTCATTGAAGCTTCGACTGAGAAATAAAAGGCGGCGATCGGGTTGCCCATTATGATATAAGGGGATATATACCGAAAGATACAATAGAGATCGAAGCATCTGATACGCCCGAGAGTCTTTTCCGGCTGGCACCTCAAAGATTCGGCCCTTCCCTTCGCTACACTCAGGAAAGGGATAACCTATGTGCGTAGTCCGGAGTATGCGATGCGAAAAACAAGGGCGGGGAGATGGAGAGATGCACCGCTGATTCTAGAGCACGTACATTCGTGAGTCGATGATGTCCGCAGTCGCCCCCTGCGCCGCAAGAAGCATCATATGGAGGTCTGCTTCTCGGGTAGTGGTGATAGAAAAGGACTGCTGTGGGCAACTGGAGTGGTTGGAGAGCCGGGAGCAAAAAACCATCTCGTACGGCTCGAATACCAATGCATTCAGGATGGTTCCACTCCATCCAATTGCATGAAGGGTCAGGCACAGAAACAACATGTGCTTCGCTTCTCTTTCGGAAGGAGGTCTACAACCGGATTGGTATTGGGAGAGGCAGGATTCGGACCTACGTAGAAAACCTTCAACAGATTTACAGTCTGTCGCTTTTAACCACTCGGCCACTCCCCCCTTCCGGCCCCCCCCTCAATTTGTTACTTAATAAGAAAGAAGGATATCCCTGCACCCACCACTATTCATTCTTCGTACTAATGTTGGGGGGTGGGGGGGGGCACTACTAATGTTGGATGGGGGTCTATGTTGGTGATTCCAGTTGGGCGGAGCCCCCATTCAATAAAGAAAGGATTAGCTGCTAGCTCATTATCCTATATGTCATATTACGTATATAACAACGAATCCCCGATCATTGAGGGGCCCGCCCAATAAGGTTATCCCATAGTTTTACTCCGCGTAGCGAAGGGAAGGAACAGGGC